TTATCCGCCTATTGAAATAGATTCAACAGCAGCTAGATCCAGAGGAAAGTTGTGAGCATTACGTTCGTGCATAACTTCCATACCTAGGTTAGCACGATTAATGATATCGGCCCAAGTGTTAATTACACGACCTTGACTGTCAACTACAGATTGGTTGAAATTGAATCCATTTAGGTTGAAAGCCATAGTGCTTATGCCTAGAGCGGTAAACCAGATACCTGCTACAGGCCAAGCAGCTAAGAAGAAATGTAAAGAACGGGAGTTGTTGAAACTAGCATACTGGAAGATCAATCGGCCGAAATAACCGTGAGCAGCCACAATATTGTAGGTTTCTTCCTCCTGACCAAATTTGTAACCTGCATTTGCGGACTGATTTTCAGTAGTTTCCCTGATCAAACTGGAAGTTACCAAAGAACCATGCATAGCACTGAATAGAGAGCCGCCGAATACACCAGCTACACCTAACATGTGGAATGGATGCATAAGGATATTGTGCTCAGCCTGAAATACAATCATGAAATTGAAAGTACCAGAGATTCCTAGAGGCATACCGTCAGAGAAGCTTCCTTGACCGATAGGGTAGATCAAGAAAACAGCAGTAGCAGCTGCAACAGGAGCTGAGTATGCAACAGCAATCCAAGGACGCATACCTAGACGGAAGCTAAGCTCCCACTCACGACCCATATAGCAAGCTACACCAAGTAGGAAGTGTAGAACGATTAGCTCGTAAGGACCCCCGTTGTATAGCCATTCATCGACGGAAGCTGCTTCCCAGATGGGATAGAAGTGCAAACCGATGGCTGCAGAGGTAGGAATAATGGCACCAGAGATAATATTGTTTCCATAAAGAAGAGAACCGGAAACGGGCTCACGAATACCATCAATATCTACCGGAGGAGCTGCGATGAAAGCAATAATGAATACAGAGGTTGCGGTCAATAGGGTAGGGATCATCAAGACGCCGAACCATCCAATGTAAAGACGGTTTTCGGTGCTAGTGATCCAGTCGCAGAAGCGACCCCATAAATTTGCGCTTTCGCGTCTTTCTATAATTGCGGTCATGGTAAGAACTTCGTTTATAAAATCATCAGAGGCTCCCAAGCATAAGGCTTGTTATTTGACAGTATAATATGATCCATGTATCAATGTCAACCAATATTTGGTATGGGATTTCAATATATATCCCGTTGGGATATATACTGATCTATCTATATTGATAGTATAGAGATGTATTTTATATAGACTATATATTTTTTGCATATATTCCACACTCTATAGATCTATCTGTAGTTAGCTACTACATGAAATTATTGATTTCTGGTTCCAGGGAGATCCGTTGTGTTGTAATGAGAACGGATAGGATTTAATCAGTGAAGATCAAATTTTTTTTGTTCGCTACAACGAACGAAGTGCAATGCGATTCTGGAACCGAATTCTGAATCAATTGATATGAGTGGTATATTAATTAATTCTTCATCACCTTTCCAGAGAACCTGCGATAGTTCGTTTCCTGTGAATAGGAACGAATGAATATGAAAAGGAACTTTATTGGATCCAGAACCGGAACAAGTGGACAGAGGTACCTATCGCAATTGGATCAATTTGATCCGGGTTGCCCGGGACTCGAACCCGGAGCTCGTCGGATGGAGTGGATTATCTGCTCCTTCAGTATCAGTAAGGAGCGAGAAATCTCTCCCCAAACCGTGCTTGCAATTCTCATCGCACACGGCTTTCCCCATGTAATTTATTTATTTATTCCCTAATCATTTTAGTTCTCGGATGGAAAAAGAAAAATGATTCTGAATCGAGGCAATGACTCAAAGAGCATTTCATTGGTAAAATAAGTTTTCTATTTTAAGATTTAAGATCCTGTATCTTTTGCCAGGAATTGGCTAGGGGATTTATCTGGGGAATATCTGAATGCCAAATTCGTTCTCTCTGTGAACGGGCCGCTGCTTTCGATGAAAAAGCCGGAAAATAAAATTCTCGCTCTTTTGAAAAATATTTTTTGAAGAGTTCTGGACCTAATTCCTTCCGAACTACACGTATCGTACTTTTATGTTTACAGGCTAAAGTTTTAGCACATGATAGTGAAAGTATATACTTTATACGATATAAACCATCTCGATCAAGGGATCCACTGTAGTAATGAAAAATATTTTTCCAAATTCGATCGAATCGATCGAGGATATCATCATCTGTTAGACTAGTCCAATACAATTTACTAATTGGCCGCCCTGATATGTCACATAATTTTTCTCTAGCCAATAATCCAATTATTGGTACAATCGGAACTATTGGATCAAATTCATCGGTAATAAGATCGGTAATGAATAACTCATCTAGCATTTTGGTCCTGACCAGAAGAGGTTTCATCCGAACCCTCAGAAAATAACCTAAGGAAGAAGAACAATTCTTGGATAATTGATGAGAACATACCCTATATGGTTCGGACCAAAGATGGAAATAAAATTGCCGAAAAATTGGAAGATGATATCTACATTTTTTCACTAGGAGATGAGTACCCTTTATAGCTATAATAGATCTTTCTGCATATCTAACATAGTGAATTCTAGGATCCTTCAACGACCAGATACTTTTCAGTGAATTTCGACGATAATTTCTGATAATATGTTTGATCTTTCGATCAAAATGAGTTTGATCAGGGAAAGATCCATGAGACAACGATCGTGGATGAAAGGATCGTTTAAGAAGGGGAACTAGAATGGATTCACATCCATAGACATAATGATTCCACAGGAACAGCAAGAATCTTGTATTTACTCTCGGGTCGATAATAATTGATTTTTGTAAATTATCTGGACTATTTCGATATTTATAGAGAACAGATCGTAATGGGTGCAAGGAGGGAGCATCTCGGATCCAGCGACGAAAGGTTCGAACCAAAATTTCCGGATGAATAGAATAGGGTATTCGTGTATCTAATATATAATTAGAATGCGGGAATTTATCTTCCAAGAAGGGAAATATTGAATGGATCGATCGGAAACTCTTCCATTCATTCATCCCTTCCACAGAATATTTCGACCGTATAGAGAACGGAACTTCCAGGACCAATGTAAGTCCTTCTAGTACCGATTCATAATAGAAACTCTTGTTGCGATCAACTAATGGATTTGGATCGCAATTCAAAAAGAAAACAATTGAATTATTCTGTTGACGTATTTGACCAATCAAACGTTTTACAGTTAGGAAACTGAATTGATCATTGGAACTTAAATGTTCCATCGATTCAGAGGAACTTGATCCATCCAAATAATGATCATGATAAATTGCGTAAAGATCTTCCTGGAAAAAGAGTGGATATAAAAAGCATTGTTGCCAAGAGCTATCTTCCTTCCCGTATCTATGGAACTCATCCATTTTCAAACCTCAGCTATGTCCCTCGTTCATGAGAATAACCTCTTAATTTCTGAGATAATACATGGTGCGATCTAGTCGGGACAAGATAGGAAAAAAATATATATATCCGGATATTAAGATTCTATATTAAATTCAACAGATTTACTACCCAAGGATCTCATTCGTCATGAGGAAGAACGAAAATCTTTTATCCTGGCGACCGATCGCTCTCCTGACTCATGGGATAAATCAACCTGGTCAGTACACTATTTATCTTACACATTTGTATCGAGTACTTAGGACTCATTGTGAGTGTATAAATCCCTGATCTACTCAGGGAAAACCTCCCGATATCGGGTACTAAAATGCTCTTAACTTCTGATCAGTAAAGGGAATTCCTCGCTCGTTTAATTGGAACGAGGAACAGAAGCTCGTTCCTCTGGGTTTACCTATGATTCAAGTCATATAACTTTCTCCATTGACTCATTCGACTTAATCGTGAATTGATTCGATCCTATTCACAATTATCACATTTGATCCGAAAGGATGAGCATATTATAAATCATCTAAATATATAATAGACATTTCCCACCTATTTGATTCCTTGAATAAGATCCGGTCCTGATCGAATACAATCAGGTATCCTAAAAATAATATAAGGTATCATAAAGATCATATGTTGGAACGACATGCTATTTTTTCCGTTCATTATACTTCGAGGATCAGTCGTAGTCTTCCGAACTTTACCGATGGTATCGACGAGTTTTCTACTTCATTCAAATGTGTGAAAGACCTTAGTCGCACTTAAAAGCCGAGTACTCTACCATTGAGTTAGCAACCCATATTGCGAATAGATATTGAGGATATATATACGATCGAAGTGGAATGTGAGGTTACTCAATATGAACCGGTAAATAGAATCTTACCAATCATTGTTGTTAAATGACGAACGGGATCAAAAACCTATGTGAATGACCAAATAATGAACTCGTCAGTTCATATATGGATATGAATAGTTTCTTTCGATCCGCTATTCCAGAATAAAGTAATCTAGGTTATGAATAAATGATCCGTCGACAGAATAATCATGATTGGATAGAATCACTGATCAATGATGAACCTAAGATATCTATCTCTATTGTGAATGGACGAATTATATCGACACAATACACTATTGTCAATCCAGAATAAGAGATAAATTCATTGTTGGATTGGCAACTGTATTGGGATGAGATGTTAGACGCATCGAGAGAAAATTCTAGGCTTATTTGTAACAGCCTTGGTGGAACGATTAGGGCATTTGATCCGAATATGAAATGTTGGATGTCATTATCCACATCCATCCACCAAACCAATTATGTAAAGTCGCACGTTGCTTTCTACCACGTCGTTTCAGACGATGTTTTTAAGATCCCTCCCTGCTGATCTCGAATCATGATCGAGACGTGATTATGAATAGTCATTAACTCCATTGATATTATAGGAATAGATATCGAATTGGATTCACTTTTTTTGTATAGAATAAGCTCAATGTAATAAATGAATTTATATTGATTAGGTACTTAATGCTTCTTTAGCTGCGTGCATTACCTCGACAGTAATGTTCAAAATGCCCTTTCGTCGTGCGAATTTTTCTGTATTTCTCTTTACTTCGTCCCTGACAAAACGAGGGATTCTATTCAATTCTAGTTGACTTTCAGGATCCCAAATTAGACTCATATCCGTGGATAATGATTTTGTCATTATTTCCTTCGTATCATGACCACAAAAAATTTCTAGAAGATGATCTTCCATACCCAGAGCAAATGAGTTATAAACTGGATCAGCTATTTGATTAGTACCTTCGTAACCCAAGAAGGGTCGATATCCCAAGGAAAAATTTTGGATATGAGCTGGTGCGGAAATAACTCCACAGGGAATCTCAAGACGTTTACCGATATGACGTTCCATTTGAGTACCAAATATTGCAGAGGGCTCTACGCGAGCGATAATATCTCCTACTTCAGCATGATCATCTGTGATGATTATCTCATCAGAAAAATCTTGAATTTGCTCTTTAAACCATTCTGCATCATGTTTACAATAAGTACCTGTACAACTCACACGAATTCCCATCTCTCTAGCAAGTATCTTAGTGATTGAAGCAGCATGAGTTGCATCACCAAAAACGACTGTTTCTTTCCCCGTAAAATTCTGACAATCAATAGATCTTGAGAACCAAGCAGCTTGGGAAACGAATCGAGTTTGTCCATCGATATAGGATTCGTAATCAACTCTTTTGCTTGATAAAATAGGAGCCGCCAAGGTATCAACATATTTCTTTATCTGTCGGATGCACTCAGCCATATCTACAGCTCCCATAGGAGTTGTAGATACATAAGGCATTCCAAATTCTTTATTCAAATACATCGCTGTCATTAAGCCCACTTCACGATAAGGAATTAAATTGAACCAAGCTTTTGGTAAATTTTTCAGATCCTCTACAGATCCCCCTTCAGGAATTATTTGATTAATTCTGATGTCCAGATCTTTTAATAAACGTCTCAACTCACGACAATCGTGTCGATTATGAAAGCCTAGAGTAAGAATCCCAATTATATTTACAGAAGGTGCATCTGTTACAAATTGATCCAAATTTTCTTGTCTATGGGATTTATCCAAATAATATTGAACCACCTGTTCCAAAGTTCTATCCGCTGCCTGAATTTCATTCACTTGATAATGATCAACATCCGCAAAAATGACGTTGCAATCAGAGATTATGGATGCTCTATCCACAAAGTTTTTTAAATCCTCTTGCAAGATACTAGAGGTACATGTAGGTGTCAATATGATCAAATCGGGACCTTCCTCCTTATCTTTTCGAATAATATTATCGACAACTCTTTTTCGAGATCCACGTGCTAGTACGTGACGATCTACTATACTAGCAGTTGCAGGAGTAAAATTTCTTTCCCGTTCTAACATAGAGCGCATTACATTAAAATAATCATCTCCTAGAGGAGCATGCATAATGGCATGTACATTTTTGAATGAACTAGCTACTCGTAGAGTTCCAATATGAGCAGGACCAGCATACATCCAATGGGCTAATTTCATAAATTGAACCTTATCTCGAATTGATCCGTATTCCCATCTTGCACCACAGAGATATCCCTTTAATTCCATTGGATCTACCTTTTACGAAAGAAGAAAGAGAAGAGGGAGGGAAGGTAAAACAGGAACCAATGAAATAAGTCTGGGATGGAAGGATTCGAACCTCCGAATAACAGGACCAAAACCTGCTGCCTTACCGCTTGGCCACACCCCATTCCCATCCTATTTCCCTATTCATATGCTAATGAATACTTATAAAAAACTTTTTGTCAACCCATTAGGATCCAAGATTCATTAGATCAGATCCCAATTGGTCCGGAAAATTTTGTGGATATATTGACAAAAAAGGTTCTTTATGGAATTGGACATAATAGGAGAAACAGAAAAAGGGACAAGAATATCCATTCATTGATCAATCTCTATTAGATTGGGTAAAATATTGTATGTATGAAAAAATCATCCCTTCCAACCCCAAGTCTGGTCAAACTTGCCGAAGAGCTTCGATCGATTCGATCAATCAAAGACTTTTCTGGCTTTACCCCCCCCCCTCATTTTGATTGGAGAAAAAAATGCTAGTTATACTCAATATTTGTATAGATGATGCCTTTATTCATTTAAATAATCCCTTTTTTGGAAAATTACCTGAGGCTTATGCAATTTCCGATCCAATTGTCGATGTAATGCCAATTATTCCCCTTCTCTTTTTTCTCTTAGCCTTTGTTTGGCAAGCTGCTGTAAGTTTTCGATAAAAAGTATCCCTTTTTTTCCTTTTTCAAGTTTTTGGATCGCTGTCATTCATCCAATTTCTGTATCACCCTTTCCATTTTTTGTGGCAGAAGTTCTATCCTTGCTCCACCCAACGATACCAGATCCAGATACCTTATCTGCTCCCGGCTAAAAACTTTTCAACTCACCTTTGTAAATTCCTTCTGATCCCATCGCTCACTCCGGATCGAGCTATTTGGTCACGTAGTGATACGAATCATATATTTTCATAAAGATTCGATAAATATCTGGTTGATCCAAAAAAGAAGAAGGGAAGAAAGAACATTTGGAAAACAAAGGGATAAATTATCTCCTTCTTTTTTTGATTTATTTTCACACGTGATTCGGAGAAATCATTTTGTGATCTGTATTAATCATACTATTGCTTGGTATTCAAGTATCCATATATGGTACAAAGATTGATAATCTATTCTGTTGTACTTATAATAAGGATCCCGGAGATTACGTAATGCTTACTCTTAAGCTGTTCGTTTACACAGTAGTGATATTTTTCATTTCTCTTTTTATCTTTGGATTTCTATCAAACGATCCAGGACGTAATCCCGGACGTAAAGAATAGTGGAAAAAGTATCTAGCTTTTCCGTTCCGTAGAAAGATCCGAAGTTATCCGTTTTCAGGATCAATAGTGACCGAACGGAGAGAGAGGGATTCGAACCCTCGGTACGGATAATCCGTACTACGGATTAGCAATCCGCCGCTTTGGTCCGCTCAGCCATCTCTCCAAAATGGAATGTAACAAAATGAATGGTGGAGTGAAGATGTATACCATAGCATGTACGGATTGTATCGACAATACAATGAATATAGCAATTATTCAGTTAGATAAAAACCAATCTGGCGAATCGTATTGTTCATTTCGTTAAAAAAGATTCTTTTCTTTTATTGGCCTGGCCACACCGGCCAGGCCAAACCAAGAAAAGTCAGGAATCAATAATACAGCGCTCTACCTAATCTGAGCGCTAAAATCATTGTTATAAAAGCAAGAAAAAAGGCTATCACAAATTGAGCTATCATCTCTTCATTCCCTCTCCAATCATTTTGAATAAATGAGTTACACGGAACGGATTAGTCCATTTATTTCTCTCCAGTATCCAATTTGATTATCTAGATATTGAAATACATCAATGGGCTCTCTATCTATTTTATGTATTATTGGAAAGATATCAGTTGCTCAAGGCTATTGTAAAGATATTAGTTGCTCAAGGCTATAGTTTCCTAATCGAAACTACACAGATGGGGAAGGAGAAGAGAAAATAGAAGTGTGAAAAGTGATTGATCTTGACAACATTTTATTCATACATCCATCAAGTCGATGGGATCATAGGGGTGAAAGAAAACGAAATGAATCTAGAGGTTATTGCACAGCTCACTGTTCTGACTCTGACGGTTGTATCGGGTCCATTAGTAATTGTTTTATCAGCAGTTCGCAAAGGTAATTTATAATTACAATGAGCCATCTCCGGGAATGAAATACTATTTACCCAAGTATTGAATCTCCGGGGATGGAGATTCATGTAATGATGAAAACGAGGTAATGATTGATAGAAACTTTCAATGGAGGTTGATAACTCCTCGTCTTCCTATTGGTTGGACAAAAGATCGATCCGTATATTACAATTGGATCGTGGCGGGTATAGTTTAGTGGTAAAAGTGTGATTCGTTACATTATCAACTTGAATAGTTGAAGGATCTTTTACATGGATCTCTGATCCATCTAAAGCTCTATTTCTAGATAGGTTAAAAACCTCCCCTATGAATACCTTCCTAACCACGATGGAAGAGTTCATGTGTGACACAACTTAATATACTTTACGTTTCCATATTAGAGTATAGTGCTTCACTTCTTTCCATTAAAACAAATGCCCGTTGGTGTTCCAAAAGTGCCTTTCCGAGCCCCTGGAGATGAAGATGCAAATTGGGTTGACTTATACAACCGACTTTATCGAGAGAGATTACTTTTTTTGGCTCAGGATATAAATCACGAGATTGCAAATCAACTCATGGGTCTCATGGTATATTTGAGTGCAGAAGATGCAAATAAAGATATTTTCTCATTTATTAACTGTCCCGGTGGATCAGTAATACCGGGAGTAGGTCTTTTTGATGTTATGCAAATAATAGTACCAGATGTACATACAATATGTATGGGGGTAGCCGCTTCGATGGGATCTTTCATCCTAATCGGGGGAGAAATTACTAAACGTATAGCATTACCTCACGCTAGGGTTATGATCCACCAACCTGCTAGTTCCTATTATGACGGACCGGCCGCAGATTTTCATAAGGAATCGCAACACGTAACGATGCTTCGTGATTACATAACAAAATGTTATATAGAAAGAACAAGCAACCCTGGAGAGGTCATTCAACGGGACCTGAACAGAGATGTTTTTATGTCAGCAACAGAAGCTCGAGCTTATGGCATTGTTGATGCCGTAGCGGAAGGTTGATCTCGTAGCGGAAGATCCTCTTTTTTTTTTTTTTTCATTTCTTTTAAAATGAACTGTAATTTGATCTCTATGTTCCCTAAAAAAAAAAAAAGGGGGAAAGTGATTCATTTCATAATAACCCGATATGGTTAGGATCAATCTGAACCAATCAATTCCGCATACAATCCGGCCAGAATGCCCACTATTCAACAACTTATTAGAAATGCAAGACAGCCAATAGAGAATAGAAAAAAATCTCCTGCTCTTCGAGGATGTCCTCAGCGTAGAGGAGTATGTGCTAGGGTGTATGTGCGACTCGTTTGGATCAAAAGCTGACTCAAACAGACTGGGAAATTATTACAACGGAATAACATAATAATTTTCCCGCTGTAACCAAGTACAGATCCATCATCTAACCTTACCGGGGATGAAATTTATGGTTTCCATTGGTGCAAATCCAATCACCTTTATGCGGGATGAAAAGCAATTCCTCATTGGTAGCGAATGGTCATCAATCCATTGAGCGGGGAAATCATGCAAATTTTAGAAGCATAAAGTTTATGCTCATATTGCTGCGAGAACGGAACAACAGGGTCAGCTATCTGGCCAACCCCAGAATTACATGTCGTTACTGTATGAATAGATCTTGTAATGAAAGTATTTATTACTTGATGATTAAAGAGTAGAGCTGGAGATGGTAAACCGTACAAGTTACCAATAACATACTTATTTCATAGTTCGGAAATGAATAAGAAGCTCCGGCGTATAAAGAGGACCTTACCGTTGGAGAAAGAACCATAGAAACGATGAAACCCATGATTTTTTCTCATTCTCAGTACAAGGTCCCAGTCCTTGCCTACCCAGAAGATGCCTATCTAAAGGGAATTATGGTTGGGAAGGTTGCAGTAGCAAAAGCCATTGGAACTTTTCTTTTCTAAATAAGAAGAATCAGTTTTATTCTCAATGAAAAAAAAAATGACTAACCGAGAAAAAGATTAGCGATTCATAAGAGTAAACTTCAATGACCAGAGTGAAACGTGGATATATAGCTCGAAAACGTCGGAAAAAGATTCTTGCATTTGTATCAGGCTCTCGAGGGGCCCATTCGAAACTTTTTCGAACTGCTAACCAACGAAAAGATAGATCCTTAGCTTCCGCCCATCGAGATAGAGGTAAACGCAAGAGAGATCTTCGTCGTTTGTGGATTACTCGGATCAATGCAGCAGCCCGTGCCAATGGAGTCTCTTATAACAGATTCATCCAATATTTGTATAAGAGGCAGTTGCTTCCAAATCGTAAAACACTTGCGCAAATAGCTGTATTAGATAGTAATTGCTTTTCCACCATCTTGAAGAAAGAACTTATCGTGTGATGAAATAGGTTAGATATAAATGAAAGAAATAGATAAAGATGGAATGGATATAACAGATTCTCCCGGAGAATTCCCTCCGGGAAGGTAGAACCATTTCAATATTTTCAATATTGGATTAGAAATAAACAAAATAAAAAGAATGAAATCCAATTATTTTCCAAGAATGAAATCCTGTAAACTTTTTCAACAATAGACTCAAGATCTGCCTCTTTATCGAACAGATATACCAGCTCCGATTTGATTAAGGAGTAGGTTCATTTCCCATTTCTATGGATCAAATTAGTTTTCATTATAAAGAAAAGGTAACAAAGATAGAATACGAGCTCGTTTAATAGCGTTAGTCATCAGACGTTGTTGTTTTGAAGTCAATCTATTAACTCGGCCGGATAATATTTTTCCTTGCTCGCTAATAAATCGACTAATTAGGCTCATATTTTTATAATCGATCCGATCTCCCGATCCAATTGGTGACAAATGTCTACGAATTGGTGTCAAATGTCTACGAAAAGATCGCTTGGGTTTATCCAAATATCGCTTGGGTTTATCCATAGTTTGTTTCATGAACCTTTGGAATACTATTTATTCAAAATCTTTTGAAAATATCGTTCCATTAAAGATCTTGTTGAAATACCATTTCTTTTTATATCTGTGATCTATTCTTATCCCTGGGTAGGAGTAGTAAGTTTAATCTCTTTTTTTTATTTCTCCGTGAATGGTATGCTTGTAACAATAGGGACAAAATTTCTTTAATTCCAATCGAATAGGTGTATTGCGTCGATTTTTCCGAGTCGTATATCTAGAAATTCCCGGGAATTTTTTATAAACACTATCTTGGGTACAACTAGTGCACTCCAAAGTAATTGTTACTCTTACATCTCCGCTCTTGGCCATAAACTTACTCTAGATATTGGGTCTACTTTCCTTTTGATCTGAAAAAGAAAGAGGGAAAAAGGGATAGAAGTTGTTGATAACCGGAGATCCCGCGATGAAAAATTTTTGAGTAAAAAAATTCTTGATCAGGAGTTTTCAGTTGTACTTACAAAATGAAATGTGGAAAGAACCTTTGGATCTTTATTTCTACTTTGATTCTACCCCCCCCCCCCCCCAAAAAAAAAAAAGCTTGGATCTCTATTTGGGGCTGAATCAACTAATTTGTCCAAGAGGTAGGAAAAGTAGATCTAACACAATTTTTTTTTCCTCGGTTTTAGGGGGAGGAAAAAAATTAAAAAGAGAGAGTCAAAGTCAGAGCATCTGGGAAAAAACGATTGATTTCTATCAATAGACCGGCTAAAGATATGAACCATAAAATAGCTAACACAGGTGCTGTGGAAAGATAGGTCTTTAGATCTTGCATTGTAAATTCTCCTTATCGATCATAATGCGTAAGTTATTAAACCCAATAGTTATGAATCTCTTGTAGGGGAAACTCGGAACTTATGGATATATGTATAATTTTATCCGGGCTGGGTCCTTATTTATAGAACAGGAAAACGATGTTTCATCACCAAACCAAATTTTGCTAATTCATAGTTATATTCTAGATAATAGACCCTACATGCATGTATAAAGTCTTTTCACCCACGAGACCAAAGAGAATTAAAGGTGTTCAAATATTGGAAACAGATTTCAAATTATATAAAATAACATTGTCTAATGATTAGAAGGGATGTAGCGCAGCTTGGTAGCGTGTTTGTTTTGGGTACAAAATGTCGCAGGTTCAAATCCTGTCATCCCTACCTATTCCTTCTTTTCTATGGAAAGAGAGAGGAACGAAAGATCATTTTATATCGATTTGAATCGAACATCAAATAATTGAATCGTATCAGATGCAAAAATGTTTGATACTCGTAGAGTATCAACGAAAGGTATTTTTTATTCCCTTTATCTCCATATTTTTTAAGAAAGCGCTCTTAGTTCAGTTCGGTAGAACGTAGGTCTCCAAAACCTGATGCCGTAGGTTCAAATCCTACAGAGCGTGATTTTGTTCCTAGAGAATGAAACCCTCTAGATTATCGATAATTCCGTTTCAACTGGAACGAGCAATGGATTCTGACCTCCCAGGAAAAGTAGGAGGCCAAGCCAATGAAATGGGATAATATTTCCGGATCAAATATCCAATTGATCACCACGTCGGTATTGTGAATATGCAGTTACGAATAATCCGGCCAAAGTTATAGGAATTAGACCTAAAACAATTCCGGATGGCAAAGCCTCAACCATTTCGATTCAACGGAATAAGTAGGGATAATAGCTATCCTGGATAGTACCCTGAATTTGATATGAATCTCAATGATCATAAATTTATATAGAGAGAATCAACAAAATTGTTCAAATGAAAATAGTGAACTGAGAGGGTTTCCCCTTCCTTCATTTCAAATAAGTTGTATCTTGCTCGAGCTAATGAATAGGATTAGGGTGAAAATTATAGAAGCCAATAAGAAACCAAAATAACTAATTATAGTAGACGTGGAAGGACTGAATGAAATATGGTTTATACATATCTTCATGAGACAATTACCTAAATTTTTCTTTTCATAACCTTGAAATCAGAATACAAAAGATCAATTGTCCCAATTTGTACCAATTCAGAATCTTATATCTACTATAAGATATGTATGAACGAACATGGATGAGAGGAAATCTATGGTGGAATTATCTTCATTATCCTAGAAATCCCCACATTGATCGAGTAATTCATGAATAGCAATCGCGAACCCCTTCACAAATTGTCGAACGTAATCTTCTTAAGGGTGAATAAATTCTAAATCATTACGATTGGATCACCTGACATTATCTTTTTTACCAGTAGCAGCTATCGGTCCAAAGACTGGACCGTAAAAATTGATTCTACAGACATAGCCAAAGTTTTGTGAATTTAACGTTTAGGTGTAAGAATATTAATATCTGGTTTGTCCTTTAAATTATAGATCTTATTGATCCAATCATTCGATCCTCTAGATGGATTAGGTTTTTTTTTTTTTTTTTTTCATATTCATTCTTATAGCCAGTAGAGCCCGATATTACAAGAATTCCACCTCTTGCAAGGAGTATCTCGTAATTTAACATACCTAAAATTGACTAGGTTTTATTGCATGCACTATCAACTCGGTTTTATCCAATAAGTAATACCTACTTCTTAATACAAGGTACTATATAATAAGTCCGTGGCATAAATCCACGTGTGTCAGATACTATTGGAAGAGCGACATACATCTGCGTAGCACCAATGATCCGTGCAATTTTAATTACTGATATAATCTACGCGGACATAATGTCATGTCGGAGTGAAAAAGGAAGGGGTAAAAGTATAATATTCTGGATTAGTTTTATTGATATTGATAGTGATTGATATCCTTTGCTCCTAGCGGCACTAATCCTCTTTTTCGGTTCTACAGCCACCTGTAGAAGCTAATTCCGATCGAAAATTTCCATGGTCTATGCAATTGTTACAACATCGATTGAGGGGTTCCCTCGGAACATGCAATATTCATTTTTTTCTGTTGGGATTTAGTTGACCAAACAGAGATGGAATCACTGGCAGGAATAGAATCATTCTATCCCGTTCCTTCTTGATACTCATCAAAATTGTATTGCTGTGTCGGAAGAAGGCTAGCTATACTGGTCCAGTAGACTTCAGAGATACCCTTGGTATAACATTGACAATCGAACAAGGATTGGAGAAGATATCAGTAGTTTTCCATTTCCTGATCTCTATCTTTCATGGGATCAATTCCCCCTTGACTGACTTTACAATAATATATGGAGCTGAGCATGTCTGGGAATACGGGAGAACGCTCCTTTGCTGACATTATTACTAGTATTAGATACTGGGTTATCCATAGCATTACTATACCTTCTCTATTCATTGCAGGTTGGTTATTTGTCAGCACGGGTTTGGCTTATGATGTGTTCGGGAGCCCTCGGCCGAATGAGTATTTCACAGAAAGCCGACAAGAGGTTCCATTAGTAACTGGCCGTTTCGATCCGTTAGAGCAACTCGATGAATTTACTAGATCTTTTTAGGAGGCACTCATGACTATAGATAGAACTTATCCGATTTTTACAGTTAGATGGTTGGCCGTTCACGGGCTAGCTGTCCCTACAGTTTTTTTCTTGGGATCAATATCGGCAATGCAGTTCATCCAGCGATAAACTCTATCTAAAGAAAGTATGTAGATATGACACAATCAAACCCGAACAAACAAAATGTTGAATTGAATCGTACCAGCCTCTACTGGGGGTTGCTACTCATTTTTGTACTTGCTGTTCTATTCTCTAATTATTTGTTCAATTAGGAACAATGAGAATCTTCTAACTCCATTCGGAAAGATCCAATACTCATAATTATATATGCTATGACTGTTTATGTCTCGAGCATTACCACTTAAGAAAATGTGAAAGGGAGTAAGATAAATGGCCGATACCACTGGAAGGATCCCTCTTTGGTTGATAGGTACTGTAACTGGTATTATCGTGATTGGTCTACTGGGTATCTTTTTCTATGGTTCATATTCCGGATTAGGGTCATCCCTATAGTAGGGGAAATGCACTTACTGTGGGGAATACTATACATGCGAAAGTGAAAAATTGATAAAGCCTTACCCTTCTTTGAAGGGTAAGGTCTTATCAAAATCTCTTTTTTATGAATCTTCTCTTCTATATTAATATGAATTAGAAGAGAAGATTCATATTAATACAATGACTCCGTCATTTACTCCATTCAATGCCTTTTAGTCAAGTGATGAGCCAATCTATTCTTTCGCTATATGATAAAAAAAAAGTTTGGATCGATCCAATTTCAATCTCTGTCGAAGGAACAACAGGGAAACGGAGAATATGAATTACTCAATATTTGCTCATTTCTCTGATCGGAAATTCTGTGAAGTTTCTGTAAAAGCCCAAACTATGAGAATCTAAATGTGCGGATAGAATCTTTTATTCTCTTATTTTGGCTTACAAAATAAAAGAGGAGGAAAAACACCTTTTATTCGTTTTCTCTCATTAGGAACGAACCCTATCAAAAGTTTTATAGGGTTGTTTTGCTTAATGAGTTATATTGCCCCTTACTTGTCTGCTCTTCCTTCTTTATTCATTTTTGAAATTCCTCAGTATAAGGAAAGGAATTGACGAATAGGACAGGATCGGAAACCCGATTAGTTCCTCTTATCTCGATGATAAACCGGATAATTTCTCCGAATCTTTTCGAAGAGGAATAATCGGATAGGATAAAGAATGGGATCAGAGAAAATAGGAATCTTCTTCAATCAAGATGACTTAGTTATTCTCCTCATCTTTCCTCCCTGCGATCTATCTATCTATTTTCCGGATCGTTTCTTTTTAACATGGGCAAGGAAAGAAGGGAATGGCATGTATATAGTACACGATATAGCATAGCATATGGGGATCGTTCGACAAGTTGATCTGTTCCAGTGCTTATTGAATCACCCACTCCCTATTCAAAAAGTCAATATATCTAAATATACTTTTTCCCAAGAATATATAAGAGAGAAGTAGGATAAAAGGATCTCCATCTCCGAAGGGGTATTCATTTTTGATCCAATCAGTCAACTTCAAAAATAGATAGACCTAAAAATTCATCTCGGCCAATTGAACTTTCTCAAATTGTTTCTTCTTAAGGACCAAAAATATCTGTGCTAAAATGACAGATGCAAAGAATAATAAAAGACCTTTAACACGTAATGGATCTTGAAGTACTATCTCTGCATCTCCTTGACCAAATCCACCCACATTAGGGTTATTCGTTAATGGTTGATCGACCTTGATCAATTCGCCTTCTGAAACAAGAAGTTCCGGTCCTGGAGGTACAATGTCAACCACTTGTCCACCGTTTGATGTATTCTCAATAGTTATCTCATATCCACCCTTTTGTTTACGTAAAATTTTGCTCACTCTTCCTGTTGCTGAAGCGCTATAGACCGTATTGTTACTCTTACTCCCGTCGGGATAAATTTGTCCTCTTCCTCTATTACCACCCACATATATGGGGTATTTCAAGAAGTGAGCTTCTTTATCAGTAGCAGGATCTGGTGAAAGGATGGGGAACACAAGTTCACTATATTTTTGACCAGGAACAGGACCTATTACAATAATGTTTTTTTGATTGGGACGATAGTTCTGAAAATAAAGATTACCCATCTTTTCTCTAATCTCAGGAGAAATACGATCCGGAGGGGCTAATTCAAAGCCCTCGGGTAAAATTAGAACAGCTCCTACATTTAAACCCCCTTTCTTACCATTAGCAAGAACTTGTTTCATTTGCGTCTCATAGGGGATCTTAACAACTGCTTCAAATACGGTATTGGGAAGAACGGACTGCGGAACCTCAAGATCTACAGGTTTTTTGGCCAAGTGACAATTGGCACATACAATACGTCCAGTTGCTTCTCGGGGATTTTCATAACCCTGCTGTGCAAAAATGGGATATGCATTCGAAATGGATGTCCGAGTTATGATATGTATCATGACCAGGACGGAAATTAACCAAGTCATCTTTTTCGTCCAGCCATAATTCTTTCTATTTTGCATGGTTCAATTATTGGTTCCAAATCATTTTTTGGGTGAGAGTAGGTAGCTATCATAGTTACCTGTCAAAAATTTTGCTACTATATTGATTGAACCAAACCTAAAAGTAAGAAATCAAAAGTCTCGTACCAGGAGAAGACTGAGGGGGAGGAATAGCTAATTTCTGAACACGGAAAACAAACTTTATTATTATGTTTCAATTGTTGTCGATCATAAAAAAACCTATTCTTTACTCATTCATCGAATGATAAATTACTACAAGTGACGGAGATATACTATTTAAACGACGAAAGATCCAATATTTAAAAATCGTATCTGAGATGACTGGAAAAGTTGAAACAAGACCAGATATGATTCGTTCGTTATGGGCAAATCCATAATTTTCGGAGATCGAATCGATCATCATTTCCCAACCATGGGGCGAATGAAACCCAATACATAGATCGGTTGCTAAAAGAATGGAAAAAGCTTTCATTGTATCGCTCAGACTATAGAATAATTCTTGGATCCAAGAATTTATAATGGCAATTTTTTTCTTACCCAGAATGAGATAAGCACTTATGGAAGCAAAACCTATTAGATTTGTTAATAAATGTGAGATTATCTGGATACAATCTTCATTGTACATTTCGACCAATTGGATCGTTTCTTTTTTCATCTCTATACGAAGATCTTGTGAATGTGTTCCCGAAGAATCTTCCAACATTCTTTCTAATAGAAATAGTTCTTCTATTTTCTCAAATCTTCCTAGAGCATTTTCTTCCTGAAGATAATCAAAAATTTTATGAGATTGACCAGTATTCCACCAATTTGTAACCCAAGGCTCCAACCCTTTCCGTAATGAAATAGGAATTAACCAGGGCAGTACTACTAAACATGCGAGATATCGTAGGGAAGCTGATGCTTTATATTCGGCCACTTCCAATTCGCGAATCGCTAACAAACCTGATTCACTCGTCAGTTCTGTCCGAAATCTAGACAAAGTACGAGTGATAGAATTAGGTATGGGACCCATAGATTGATCTATTGCATAATTGTTTTACCCCGAGAAAACATATCCTCGGAGAATAAAAGGTTCGCTCCAAATGAGCGAGACGGAGCATAAGGAGGAGATCGTTCCCAGATATCCGATCATTCCAGATCGTTTCTATCTGGACCAATTATCTAGTTCTTTTTTCCATTCCATCTGACTCAAGAATAACTTGAAGTAAAATAAGTGTTATTAATTCCCAAGATCCTTTGAATTCTGATCACTGGATCGATCCTTTACAAATCTTTCCCCAGTTATTTCCAAAGATTAAAAATGCTCTTTAAAAATGAAAAAAAAAATTTTTCATATATATATATGAAAATTTCCTGATTGGATATTGATTCATGTTCCTTGATCCGATCCATATTCAAATGTCTTTACATTCAAATTTATGTCGAGGATAAAGAATTATCCCCGGTTCATTTCAAAACCCTTCAATGGATGTATTCAAGAAACGGGCTGATTCGGCAGCTTTCTGTTCGATATCCCTTAGGTTCAAATTATCACCAATACGAGTTAAAGGAATGTTTTGTAGGCCCTTTATTTCCATATAAAGAACACGACGAGGGGAAATACCTTCTTTAACTTCCATTTTGATCATCTGAATATCCTTCATACTAAATTTTAGGAAAATACGACGATATCTTCCGGGAAATCCCCAACGAAAAAGACATGCAATTCCTGTTTTTTTATCAAACTTATTATAGCCACTACCCACATCGAACAAAATTGTGCACCACAGATAAGAGCTAATGAACAGACCTGCAATACCATAAAAACACATTACAATCCCTTGTGGAACAAAGAGTATTTGCTGAGATGACAATAGGGGTATCAGGTTCTTACCAAAATAACTCGAAATCCCTACCAGGAAAAATCCTAGTGAACCCAGAAAGAGGATACAAGCCCAAAAGAAATTACTTATTTTTCGAGACCCTTTTATAGGGTCTATCCAGAGCCATTTGGATCGACGATTCATAAAAAATTGTATTAAATTCCATCCTATTGAAGTTGAGGGAATGACCAAGTTTTTCATCCTTTGGTTCCCAAACTATTATGAACTAGGTATATATATACATAGCTAACATTTCAGTCAAGTCAGCCAAGTTTATGTTCTTGTAAATTCTTACCGTTTATTCCAAATAAGTCCTTCATTTCAAAATGTATGAAACAACACTGGATCAGAGGAGTATAAATATCTCCAGGAATAGAAATGTATGCCATATTCAAAAATATAACAGACCATCCATATTAACATATTTATCAATACCTATCTATTTACACATACATAGATTTTATATGTATATGTAAATAGATATTAATGAATATAAAATGAATTATATATATATATATATATACATATATTATATAATTGTAAGATTTATCCACATTCATATATGAATATGAATAAATACATATGGATATTTATACCTATTTTGTGTCTATAAGGGTCCTATCTCATATAATCTGAAATAGATATAGATATCCTATCTGTTCTGCTGCAATTGAAAGATCCGAACCCATTTCTTAAATCTTAATTTATCATATTCATAAAATCTCGTCATTCTGAATATAAAGATAAGAAAGAACCATTGTAATTGCCGGAAGTAATAAGCCGACTAAAGGCACGAAAATAGAGGGTAGGCTAGGAATTATCATAGAACGAGTACCTTAGTTAATAAATGAAATGTTTATCCATATTACAAGGAATGATTATAAGATCAAATAAGTGATGGGACCAAATGAGCAGTCCTATTCGTCCTTCTTCATAGAATACATGTATGCAATAGAATAAATGTACGCAAATATTGTTCCTTTCGCTGTCTCTTCCAATCCAAAAATCCCGAAAATTGATTTAAAGCTGGATCCAAAATTGTTTTTGAATAAGATCCCGAGTTCAACAATGAGGATCTTCTTTCTCTATTAGAATATAGATATATTAATTACATCACTTATTCATACTATATAATATATAATAGTGTAAGAACATGAATCCTGACCAATTTTTATCTTATTTCGGAGAGTGAAGGCTATATTTATTGTTAGTATAGGATTGATAATCAAAAATTGTTGGTAAGAAAGGAGTGAAAAGCAATTATCTTCAATAAATAATTATTTCACCGCGATAAGAAACTTTATCACTTTCACTTTCGTTACAAGGAACTCGATTTTATCCTTTTTTTTTACAAGGAACAAAACTAAACGTTCATTTGTTTCTATGAACAAGACCGTAAAGCCGAAATAGTTCACTTAGAACACCTTTTAAGAGATTACGTGGAACAATCAGATCAAACAAACCATGATCAAATAAATTTTCAGTCACCTGAAAATCTTCAATCACTTTCTGACCTAATGTCTGTTCGATTACTCTTTTACCTGCAAATGCGATGTACGCTTTAGGTTCGGCAATAATGATATCTCCCAACATGCCAAAACTAGCAGTCACTCCACCGGTTGTCGGAGACGTCAAAATCGAGAAATATAACAACTTGTTATCCTTCTGATGAATATGTAACGCAGAAGCTATTTTAGCCATTTGCATTAAACTAAAACTTCCTTCTTGCATGCGTGCTCCTCCGGAAGCACACACCATAATGACTGGAAGAGATTCCTCGGTAGCGCGCTCGATTAGACGGGTTATTTTCTCACCTACTACAGAGCCCATACTACCTCCCATGAACTTAAAATCCATAACTCCGAGTGCGATAGGAATACCATTTAATTTACCTATGCCTGTTTGAATAGCATCAGTTAAACCTGTCTCTATTTGACAGGAAGTGATATGATCACTATAAGGTTCATCCTCAGAATTAAGAGGATCAGAATTAGAAGGTTCATCCTCAGAATGAAATTGAAGAACATCTAGAGTGTACATGTCTTCATCCATAGGACACCAAGTGTCACGATCAATTATAAGTTCGATTCTATCTGAACTATTCATTTGCAGATAATATCCACATTCTTCACAAACACTTTTATTCTCTCTCAAGAATCTTATATAGAGCAAGCTCTCGCAATTGTCGCATTGAACCCATAATCTATTAATTTTAACGTAATCAATATTTTTCTTATTTTGATTATCCGTCTCATTAACGTCCTTACTATCCCCTTCGACCGAATCTTTTAGTAATCCAGTTATTTTACGCCTGTCTTCGAACCATTCCCTTATAGACATAGAGTTTTACATATAAAGGTGAAGATTGTTACTTTTCCTATCTTATTTTGTATTAAGAGAAGTCGTATAAATAAAATGATTAGAATTATTAATCAATAGTGGAATGAATCATTGATTAATAATCTCCATTCATTATTGATTAGGAATCCGAAGCGAAGTATCGATCCGAAATTATGATAGAACCCTTTATTCTTTTATAAAGAAAGAATCTCTCCTATACCGTGATGAAAGTCAATTTGAATCCCAAATAAAAAATCTTTTGGGCTAGAAGGGATTTGAACCCTTGACCTCAAGGTCCGGAACCATGAGCTCTGATCCACTGAGCTACCAACCCTATCGAATGATCCATAAGACCAATTTCAAATATGAGTAGGATTCGTTATCTTTTCATCGACTCACTCTGTTTTAGATATTTGACCTCGGAAATATATATCTATCTATATAGATATATCTATATAGATAGATATATAGATATTTATATTTTGAAATCCCAGATATCCGTTCACGATTTGGCTTAATCTTTGTGGTAGTGGTTAAAGATTGAGCCGAGTGCAATTAGTCGAACGAAAGTCACTGAGTTACAAGTAATCAATCGTATCAAATTCAAATTTGATCTCCTTCCATACTTCACAAGCAGCGGCTAGCTCAGGACTCCATTTACAAGCTTCACGGATCACTTCATTACCTTCACGAGCAAGATCACGTCCTTCATTACGAGCTTGTACACAAGCTTCTACAGCAACCCGATTAGCTACTGCACCAGGTGCATTTCCCCAAGGGTGTCCCAAAGTTCCCCCACCAAACTGTAGTACGGAATCATCTCCAAAGATCTCGGTCAGAGCAGGCATATGCCAAACGTGAATACCTCCTGAAGCTACGGGCAGGACACCTGGCATAGATACCCAATCTTGAGTGAAGTAAATACCACGACTTCGATCTTTTTCGATAAAATCATCACGCAGTAGATCAACAAACCCTAAAGTGACGTCTCGTTCCCCTTCAAGTTTACCTACTACAGTACCGGCGTGAACATGATCTCCACCGGACATACGCAATGCTTTAGCCAGTACACGGAAATGCATACCATGATTTCTTTGTCTGTCGATAACTGCATGCATCGCGCGGTGAATGTGAAGAAGTAGACCATTGTCTCGGCAATAATGAGCCAAACTAGTATTTGCGGTAAAACCTCCCGTCAGATAGTCATGCATGACGATAGGAACTCCTAATTCTCTTGCAAATATTGCCCTTTTCATCATTTCTTCACATGTACCTGCAGTAGCATTCAAGTAATGTCCTTTAATTTCACCCGTCTCAGCCTGAGCCTTATTAATTGCTTCCGCACAAAAGACAAAACGATCTCTCCAGCGCATGAATGGTTGGGAATTTACGTTCTCATCATCCTTGGTAAAATCGAGTCCACCACGAAGACATTCGTAAACTGCTCTACCATAGTTCTTAGCCGATAGACCCAATTTTGGTTTGATAGTACATCCCAACAAAGGACGGCCATATTTGTTCAATTTATCTCTTTCAACTTGGATACCATGAGGTGGACCTTGAAAAGTTTTGGAATAAGCAGGGGGAATCCGCAAATCTTCCAAACGTAAAGCCCGTAGGGCCTTGAATCCAAATACATTACCTACAATGGAAGTGAACAAGTTAGTAACAGAACCTTCTTCGAAAAGGTCTAAGGGGTAAGCTACATAGGCAATAAATTGACTTTCCTCTCCAGCAACGGGCTCGATGTCATAGCATCGCCCTTTGTAACGATCAAGACTGGTAAGTCCATCGGTCCAAACAGTGGTCCATGTACCGGTGGAAGATTCAGCAGCTACTGCTGCTCCCGCTTCCTCGGGCGGCACCCCAGGTTGAGGAGTTACTCGGAATGCCGCCAAGATATCCGTATCTTTGGTCTGATATTCAGGAGTATAATAAGTTAATCTGTAATCTTTAACACCAGCTTTGAATCCGACACTAGCTTTAGTTTCTGTTTTTGGTGACATAAGTCAAGTCCCTCCTTTATTAAAAATGATTTATCGCAAGGACGAGGTCTGCTCGACATGGATCAAACGTCAACAATCAATTTTAACAGAAATATACTACAAAACAGTCGCCTGTTATTGGACAATAAGATCTGCTAAATACACTCTCATTGTATAATGTTCTTTATGTATGACGCAACCCAATTTTGATGTATGACACAACCCGATTTTGATGTATGACGCAAGCCAATTTTTGCTTTTGAAGTTATTCTTCCATGGATTGACCCGAGCACCTTTCAGCTGTTAAACTAGTTCATTAATGAATTTAAGGAACCGAATCGACCTTTGATCATATCATAATGGTGCGAATTGTCCATATGAAAATACATATAGAATAGGGAACAGATGTGCGTACGAAGAGAAGAGATAACGACCAATGAGAGAAAGGTCATGAATAGCGTTCAAGTTTCAAATTTCACAGATGATCTGTGAAGTATTTTCGGTTTAAGTTATGGATAAATTGGTTCTAGTTATAGATGAATTGAACACTTCTGCATGATCCTTATCCATCTACTTACTTCATATTCCAAATATGAATGAATTCAAACTTTTCAAAAAAAAGTAGGCTATTACTAAGGTGGTAACTCCCATTCATTATTGACTGATCTGATCGATCCGATACGGAACATTTTTTTTTTTTTGATGATATTGGAAAAATCATATTTATATATATATATATTCTTCATGGATATTCTTTCCATTTTTGTATGAGAACCAATTCTCTTGTTCTCGGGGTTTCCGCACTTGTGGAAAAAAATGTGGGACGTATTGCTCAAATCATTGGCCCAGTACTGGATGTCTCTTTTCCTCCAGGTAATATGCCTTATATTTACAATTCATTAATAGTTCAGGGTCAAGATACAACCGGTCAGGAAATTCAGGTTACTTGTGAGGTACAACAATTATTAGGAAATCATAAGGTTAGAGCTGTAGCTATGAGTGCTACAGATGGTTTGACGAGAGGAATGAGAGTGATTGACACGGGAGCTCCTCTGAGTGTTCCAGTTGGTGGAGCCACTCTTGGACGAATTTTCAATGTTCTTGGAGAACCTGTTGATAATTTGGGTCCTGTAGATGCTCGCACAACATCTCCTATTCATAGATCTGCTCCCGCCTTTACACAGTTGGATACAAAATTATCCATCTTTGAAACAGGCATTAAAGTAGTAGATCTTTTGGCTCCTTACCGCCGTGGAGGAAAAATCGGTTTATTCGGAGGAGCTGGAGTGGGTAAAACAGTACTCATTATGGAGTTGATCAACAACATTGCTAAGGCTCATGGAGGGGTATCTGTATTTGGGGGAGTAGGAGAACGTACCCGCGAAGGGAATGATCTTTACATGGAAATGAAAGAATCGGGAGTAATTAATGAACAAAAAATATCAGAATCAAAAGTGGCTTTGGTCTATGGTCAGATGAATGAACCACCAGGAGCTCGTATGAGAGTTGGTTTAACTGCTCTAACCATGGCCGAATATTTCCGAGATGTCAATGAGCAAGACGTATTATTATTTATAGATAACATCTTCCGCTTTGTCCAAGCGGGATCAGAGGTATCCGCCCTATTAGGCAGAATGCCTTCCGCCGTGGGTTATCAGCCAACCCTTGGCACGGAAATGGGTTCTTTGCAAGAGAGAATTACTTCCACAAAAAAGGGATCCATAACCTCGATTCAAGCAGTTTATGTACCTGCTGACGACTTGACCGACCCTGCTCCTGCTACAACATTTGCACATTTAGATGCTACTACCGTACCATCGAGAGGATTAGCTGCCAAAGGTATCTATCCAGCAGTGGATCCTTTAGATTCAACATCGACTATGCTCCAACCTTGGATCGTAGGCGAAGAACATTACGAAATTGCGCAAGGGGTTAAGCAAACTTTACAACGTTATAAGGAACTTCAAGACATTATAGCCATTCCTGGACTGGACGAATTATCGGAAGAAGATCGTTTAATCGTAGCAAGAGCAAGAAAGATTGAGCGTTTCCTATCACAACCCTTTTTTGTAGCAGAGGTATTCACAGGTTCCCCGGGCAAATATGTTGGTCTCATGGAAACAATTAAAGGGTTTCAAATGATCCTTTCCGGAGAATTAGATGGTCTTACCGAACAGTCTTTTTATTTGGTGGGTAACATTGATGAAGCTACCGCGAAGGCTATGAACTACAAAGTGGAAAGTTAATTCTGAAAATGACCCTAAATCTTCGTGTACTGTCTCCTAATCGAGTCGTTTGGGATTCAGAAGTGAAAGAAATAATTCTATCTACTAATAGTGGTCAAATTGGCGTATTACCCAACCATGCTTCACTTGTGGCAGCTGTAGATATAGGAGTTATGAAAATACGTCTCAATGGAAAGTGGTCGACTATGGCTTTGATGGGCGGTTTCGCCAAGATAGACAATGATAGAATTACCATATTGGTAAATAATGCAGAGAGAGATGTTGACATCGATCTCCAAGAGGCCCAGGAAACTTTTCAAAAAGCTAAAGATGATTTAGCTCGAGCCGAAGGTAAAAGACAAGCAATTGAGGCTGATGTAGCTCTGAAAAGAGCTAGAACGCGATTAGAGGCTATCAGTGCTAGCCTCCCCGTCTCTAATTAAAAATTTTCTTCCTATAATGATATTATAATGGATTCAATGTTCCGTCTCGATCCAAACAAGTGGAGTAAAACTTATTAGATGCCATCGACTCCTCAATGGTATCTAATAAGTTTACCTACTATTGGATTTGAACCAATGACTCTCGCCGTATGAAAGCGATACTCTAACCACTGAGTTAAGTGGGTCATTTATTCTCATAGGTAGAGTTGGACTTATAAACGATTCTAAATGGAATTGAACGTATAGACAATGTGTCCCTGGCACCGATGGAACTTATTAGAACGTATTGGATCATAGTATCCAATCATTCAATATCTACCTTGACAGAAAGTGATCCATCTGGTTAGTATAGTAATGTATCACCAAGATTGGCAAGGAAGGGCTATAGCTCAGCTAGGTAGAGCACCTCGTTTACACGTGCGCCAATGGTTTTCGAGAGAGTTTATCGATTCGTCCGATCCACGAAATAGATTCTATGTGAAATAGTCTTACTCTATCAATTTGTTTCTCTGGGGAACAATAGCATGACAAAGATGAAGTTCGATTCGATTCGAATTACGAATCTAATTGATATGGTCAATCCCAGCTCCGTTCAATGCCAGGCATAATGAGTATAATACGGGGACCTCAAAATAGATTCTTTTCGCTCTATGAACTTTTAGGTGTATGAAGTGTCATATTTTATTTTTGGAGCGATAGAGGAGACTCTATTTGAGTCAATCTATGCCCGAGCAAGGCAGACCTACGTCAAGGAAACCTTTTGAATAACTTTGGGATTGCTTCCGAAGGGTAATAATTTGGGGCACACGGAGCCATATTAGTATCTTCCTGGAAAGAGGAGAATGGCAAACTAACCGATCTTTCCATCAGTTAATGAAAGAGCCCAATGCGATAAAATGCATGTTGGGTTCTTGGAACAGTTCAAATTATTTTGATAATAAGAATTTTGATCTGTTCTACCGAGAAGGTCTACGGTTCGAGCCCGTATAGCCCTATACATTCCACTAAGTTACACTATTATTATATATATATCCTATCATAGTCCCTATGACTTGGCCCTGAAGAGTTTTTCGGATCATAGAAACTATTCTATGTTCTTATCAAGATTGATGGCTAGGAACGTTGGAACAGGGCAGGCAGATTATTATTCCTCATCGATCGAGATTGATCCGATACCAGATGATCACACCTGTAAACAAACCTTTTTTCATTCAAAAAAAAAAAAAAAAGGGGGGATAAAATAAGTTAAGTAACGACTGACATGATAATATCCAATCATCATCCATTACATTTTTGGGGGTTACTAATCCACTTCCGATAGACCCAAAGTTCTAATGATTGATCCCAATCTATTGGATCTTGGCCTTCGTTCGATCGAATAGTAAGTTATTAGGATCGATCATTGGAATATGATAAATCAGGTGTAGGGGATTCCTAGCCAGTATGATTAATTGCTTCCTCCTTCCCTTTTATTCTCAAGGGAATCTATAACAAACAGGGGATCTAAGAAGTATCTGTTTGATCTAATCTGTCCAATAAAAATAGTTCGGATTGTATAACTGGAACTAAAAAGAAACAAGGCGTTTTTTATTTTCTTTTCAAGGCACTTTGAAATTCTACATACAAATATAGATAGAGGATTGAGGTATTCCATACTATATTGTTTGGATTTGCACAATGTTCGTTAAAATTCCCATTATTAGAATTTCCATTCTAAGATCGGCTAGTTCGGAACCACGGGAAAAGCGGGTAATTTGTCACGAGATTTTATATATTGTATCACATTTCTTTTTTTTTTTTTTCATATTTCAATGAAAAAATTTCTATAGATGAGAAACGGACACCCGGACCTTCTTCGTAGGAAACATCAGCCCTTTATCGGACTTGAACCGATGACTTACGCCTTACCATGGCGTTACTCTACCGCTGAGTTAAAAGGGCCCCCCATCATATAGTAATGAATGAGTCTACTACGATATATGGGCAACAAATTGGATGCACATGATCCATAGAGTAGGGTAGGGATGGCTATACTGGAAACTCCGCGCTGAGCTGATATGAAGCGAATGGAAACAAGTTATGTTATGCCTGAAAAAAATATGTTCATATTGCTAAAATAGCTAAGAAATAAATCGGCCAGGTCCTATTGTATTGACTTTCAATGCGTTCGGATCATTTTCTTTTTTTTTTATTAGGTATGGCTCCCACCATTCCCGGTGCCAGACAATTAGTTAATCCTAGACCCGGGTTAATTACCATATAGTATATATACCGAGTTATCCTTGCAAACCTTCAAGATGTTATTACTATGAGAGAGCGACAACGGAAAGAGATAAACAAAGATTGAGAGCTCAAAATATGGATCCGTTCCAGTTTATGGCTCTCAGATAAAATAAAAATGAAGATGAACAACCTCGACTCAATGGAATCCTCCCTTCTCTCTCAGAAGAGGAAGATCTTTCGAAAAAGAATGATAAAGAATTCAATTCTTTTCTAACAAAATTCTTCGAATATCATTCTTCTACAAATTGTAGAAAAATTGAAAAGAGGAATATGTTCCCGGATAGAATCTATCTCCTAAGAAGATCAATGGTTGTAAGGAAACCCCTTCCATTTTGAAAGATGGCGATATATTTCACCAATTCTTTTCTTTCTTAATCCAAGATTGGTGAAATAGAATCCTTCTACATTTTGTAGAAGACATCATTTCACCAGGTGTAAACATTATTCCTGTATAAGATTAGAGGAGTTGAGAAAAAAATTCCAAGAGGAAATAAAAACCTAGAATCAATAGAATCCTTTGTTCTCTCTAGGAAATGGAAGAGAAAGAATTAAGGAATTCCAAAATTGGATTCAAATGTGAAAGGAAGGAAAGAAGTGACGGAATATCTGTCAATAGGATTGTGGCATGTATAGTTTAGTGATAAAAGTGAGTGTGATTCGTTACATTATTAACTCAAATAGTGAAAGGATATTTGAAATGGATCTCTGATCCATCCAAAGCTCTATTTATTTCCAGATAGGTTAAGAACCAATACCCTTTTCTCCAAGATGGAAAAATCCATGTGTAACACAACTTCGTATACTTTATGTTCCCAATATACTTTACGTTCCCATATTAGGGTATAGTGCTTAACTTTTTCTAAAAAAATGAAAAAAAAAAAAAAAAAAAAAGAATTGTCCGGTATATACCTCCCTTTCGCTCCCAGAACCAATATATCTAAATTCCGTACGTACGGTGAGTCCGAAGGATCCTTATCACACATGAACGCAATATGGATGGGACATTTTTCAAATATTTTCCATTGTTGTGTTGTTAAACCTTCTGATTCAACGGAATGTATAGGCATATCCGAGCAATGCACAAAGGATTTTTTCCCATAAGGAAACCTTTTTTATTGGTATATACGAGCAAACCCTCTCTGGGTGGATTCTTTATTTTGTAGTAGATATAAAAGTTTATGAATGAGCGAATAATAAGGATAAGAAACCAATAAGAAGATTATTAATAATTCTGTCAATACTATTGACAACTTCCGGGGAACTCTCATATTATGAGATGAGAATTGGCGGCCCCTATCGTCTAGCGGATTAGGACATCTCTCTTTCAAGGAGGCAACGGGGATTCGACTTCCCCTAGGGGTACCATGAAATAGGATACCCATTCGTTCAGTATATTAACCTAAAGACTTTCAATAACTTTCTTGTTCCTGGGTCGATGCCCGAGTGGTTAATGGGGACGGACTGTAAATCCGTTGGCGATATGCCTACGCTGGTTCAAATCCAGCTCGACCCAACCAATATCATCAGTACCAATCTATCGGTATGATATATTCATGCCAATCATGGATGAAAAGATAATTGGTTATTGAACTCTCCCCCCCTCCCGATACTCTATCTATGAAATTGATATGGATATGTGCCCAATTCCATGTGGATTGATACTTTCAAAGATGAAAGGGAAGGATAAGATATTTAATTGACCTAGCACTCACGTAATCTATACGATGCTATCTAGCACCTACTATAAAATAAATATGATGAACTGTACTGTATTGGGATTGTAGTTCAATTGGTTAGAGTACCGCCCTGTCAAGACGGAAGTTGCGGGTTCGAGCCCCGTCAGTCCCGATCCAATAAGTTAATAAATGAAGCTCTTAATCCCCGTAGAAGAGTGAAAAAGAGAATAGTATTTACTATTCATATAGATATTGAGTATTTACTATTCATATAAATATTGAGTATATCTATTGATACAGATATTGAGTATATCTATTCATATAGATTTTGAGTATATCTATTCATATGAATAGATATACTCATAGATACATTTACCAGATCGATAATTCAGTTTGGAAAAAGACCCTTCTTACGGGGATAACATCTAATAATCATAGTGAATCTGCAATAAATATTATTCCCTCCCCGAATAATAAAAAAAAAAGGGAAATAAATAGATTTTAGGGTGACAAAGCACAGAGTTTTAGGGTTACACAGAGGTAGTTCTCCTAAGTAAGAATCCCACGGAGATCCCTATAGATAATTCACAATTATTTACAGTAGATCTTCCTTCTGTTCTTCCCCAGGAATATTGTAACTATTTCATGCTAATACTTATTTTTCATGATTGATAGCCAGTGGATTTCCAGACATTCTATTGTATTTCCAAGAATGATCATGTCAGGATCTGGACGAACTATCCGAATAGTCCTTCTCATTCCAGGGTCATGGGTGGACCTCTGGATAAATTGAATAGAATTATACTTCTATATAATCACCGGACCGGTATATAATCACCGGACCGGCGGATAGGCTTAATATTCAATCTAAACCGTGGAGATCTAAACGAAATACCTCTCATGTCTGATCATGTCTGACGAACGTCTTCTAGGGTAGCAGAAGGTTATTATTCGTACGAATTCTATTCTTTCGTTGATCGGAATGTTTTATGATGCACGTAAGTTTTGACTATTAATCATATAAAAAAAAAGAGAATATTATGTTATACTATTTCCATCGAATAATTCATTCAATCCGTTAGTTAGGTTCCATTACTCGAACCGATTCTATTCATTAAATCACATACATCTATTTCATGGATCTTGAAAGATTCATCTCTATGAGATAAAATCTCGAGCTATTTGAAACGAAGTAAAAATCAGGAGATCATGGAAGTCAATAACCAAGCATTTCTTGCTGTTGCACTGTTCATTTCAATTCCTACTGCTTTTTTACTTATCCTTTACGTCAAAACGGTCAGTGGAAGCAGTGTAAGCAGTGAAAGCAATTGATTCGTATTAAAATGGAGTGATTACTAAATGATCCGGATCATAAGTATAAAATAGGTTATGGAATCGTATTCTATTTAAGATTGCTTTCAATTTTATTTGGAAAAGCAAAAAAGAAAGAAAAGAAGTAGTACGAAGGAAAAGACTATCTAACTTTTTCTGTTATACTACTTCTTAGACACCCATATATGGATAAATAGATCTTAATAGTACTTGTCCATATATGGTAAATGTAGAATGAAGGACCTCATACCATAAAATAACGCAGCTGATCAACTTATTAATGCCCCTGTGAAAATAGGCCCAATGGAAACAGACGTGATTCTGAACGTACTTGCAAATTGTTTAGGATCAAAGTGAAACATCTTTTTCCGGTACGAACATCGTTTTATAGTACATATTAGATATGGAACTTTAAATGGTACGAGAAAAAGCAAAGGGATCTATTACTTATGTCTCATATTTTTCTGAGATCGGAATTCATATCAGATCCGATCAATTCAGAACGGTGAAACATGGACTATTTTTTATTCCTACTAAGAAAGAGAAGAGATATCGTTCTTCAGTGGAAGAAACAAAATTATCGACTCATTAAAGAACTAATTAATTCAAACCTGTTAGAGAGAATTAGATAGGAAAATTATAATGATAAGGAATTATGCATATTCCTTACTTACGAGGATAAAGAGGAAAAAATGATATGGATGGAAAGACTCTTTCCATTTGGAAAGAAGATTCAATATTACTGGATCCTTATGCAACAGGAGATATTATCATGCATGATCTGTAAGGAACACAATAATTGATTCTTAAGCATTACCATTATAGTCCACTTCTCCCCCATACTACGAGTGAAAGGGAAAATGTAAAAACTACCATTAAAGCAGCCCAAGTTATACCGACTATATCCATACGGATCATGTTCTCTCAAAAATAATGATTTCATTATCGAGATGATAAGTGAACTATTAACGATAGTGCAAAGTTGAAGTTTATATGGTCCACCTTTGCATTATGAACGTTACTGATGTTCGAGCTGATATGTGAGATCAATAAATGCATTTGATCATTGACCAACGAGTTACTATAACTAACTCGAGGGTCGTACATTCACGATGGAATCGGAATCAAATGCACGCAACTCACTATCTATATCGGTAATATTTACCAATATGTCTCCAGAGGTTCTGCAATGGAAATAAATGCTTTTCGTTCCATTTACTTACCTCAACAAGGCGACACCCGGATTCGAACTGGGGATGGAGGATTTGCAGTCCTCTGCCTTACCGCTTGGCTATGTCGCCGAGACAAGATATGGGAATGCTAAGGACAGATCGAATAATTCGTCCGTCCTTTAAGTATAGTATGAGATGTATACTAAAGTCAACCATAAAGGAAATGGATCTCATTTTTTCTCCGTCTTTTTATCTATTTTAATTAGGAATTTTTCTAAGTGAGATTCACATTTAAGTTTGATTCATTCGTTCATAGATCCATTTCACGTGATTGGATTAAAGTATAAAAGTACCTCTTCTTTCCTTATCTTTTTTTTTTTTTTATTGGAGATATATATATGGATACGGGTAGAATTTCACGGGATATAGTGAACACTGAATATGCATCCGAATCTTTTTTGTCGGATTGATCTATATAGATCAATCGGGAATAATTGAATAGGCTTTTTTACGGATGGGAAACTTCCAATGCGATTAGATGAAAATGAGGGAGCGTTTACAATCCCCGAATTTGGTAAGATACAATTTGAAGGATTTTGTCGTTTCATCGATCAGGGCTTGATGGAAGAACTTCATAATTTTCCGAAAATTGAGGATACAGATAAAGAAATTGAATCCAGGCTTTTTGGTAATGAATATGAATTAGCAGAACCTTTCATCAAAGAGAGAGATGCTGTATATCAGTCCCTTACATATTACTCTGAATTATATGTACCAGCAAGATCGATTCGAAGAAATAGTAGGAAGATACAGAAACAAACTGTATTTCTCGGAAATATTCCTTTAATGAATTCCCATGGGACATTTGTAGTAAATGGAATTTACAGAATCGTGGTGAATCAAATATTAATAAGTCCCGGTATTCATTACCGTTTGGAATTAGATCATAATAGAATAAACTATATATATACCGGCACTCTGATTTCAGATTGGGGAAGAAGATCGAAATTTGAGATCGATGCGGGAGAAAGGATATGGGCTCGTGTAAGCAGAAAACGAAAAATATCTATTCCAGTTCTATTATCAGCTATGGGTTTAAATCTCGAAGAGATTCTGAACAATACTCGCTATCCAAAAATCTTTTTATTTTTACTGAAGAATAAGAAAGGGAAGCGGGAGCGGGAGGAATATCTCTGGTCCAAGGAAAATGCCATTCTGGAGTTTTATAAAAAACTCTACTGTATAAGTGGCGATTTGGTATTTTCCGAGTCTCTATGTAAAGAATTGCAGGAAAAATTTTTCCGACAAAGATGTGAATTGGGAAAGATTGGTCGACGAAATCCGAACAAAAAACTCAACCTTGATATACCCGAGAACGATATTTTTTCATTACCACAAGATGTATTGGCTGCTGTGGATTACCTTATCGGAGTGAAAATTGGAATGGGTACACTCGATGATATAGATCATCTCAGGAATCGACGTATTCGTTCTGTAGCAGATTTATTACAGAATCAATTCAGATTAGCTCTAGGTCGTTTGGAAGATGCAGTTCGAAGAACTATACACAGAGCAACCAAGCGTAGATCAACTCCTCAGAACTTGGTAACTTCAACTCTATTAAAAAACACTTTTCAAGATTTTTTTGGTTCACACCCATTATCCCAATTTTTGGATCAAACTAATCCATTGACGGAAATAGCTCATGGGCGAAAATTGAGCCATTTAGGCCCTGGGGGCTTAACAGGGCGAACTGCTAGTTTTCGGACACGGGATATTCATCCCAGTTATTATGGGCGTATTTGTCCAATCGATACGTCCGAAGGAATGAATGCTGGACTTGTTGCATCATTATCTATTCATGCAAAGATTAGTCATTGCGGTTCTTTACAAAGTCCATTCTATAAGATTTCTGAGAGATCGATAGAAGAAAATATTGTTTATCTATTACCGGGAGAAGATGAGGATGAATACTATCGGATAGCTACGGGAAATTCTTTGGCGTTAAATCAAGGGATTCAAGAGGAACAAATTACTCCAGCTCGATACCGACAAGAATTTATAGTTATTGCATGGGAACAAATCCATTTCAGAAGTATTTTTCCTTTCCAATATTTTTCCATTGGAGTTTCCCTTATTCCTTTTCTCGAACATAATGATGCGAATCGCGCTCTAATGGGTTCTAATATGCAGCGTCAAGCAGTTCCACTTTTCCGACCCGAGAAGTGCATTGCCGGAACTGGGTTGGAAGGTCAAGCAGCTTTAGATTCAGGAAGTGTAGCTATAGCTACACAAGAGGGAAGGATCGAGTATATCGATGCTGTAAATATCACTTCATCGGTTAATGAAGACACTGTACGAACAGAATCGGTTATGTATCAACGTTCTAATACCAATACTTGTACGCATCAAAAACCTCAAGTTCGTAAAGGGGAATTTGTAAAGAAGGGACAAATTCTGGCGGACGGTGCGGCTACGGTAGGGGGAGAACTCTCTTTGGGAAAAAACGTCTTAGTAGCTTATATGCCATGGGAAGGATACAATTTTGAAGACGCAATACTCATTAGTGAACGTCTGGTATATGAAGATATTTATACCTCTTTCCATATCGTAAGATACAGGATTGAAATCTGTATGACGAGCCAGGGTCCTGAAAGAATCACTAGAGAAATACCTCATTTAGATGCTCATTCACTTCGTCATTTGGACGAAAATGGTCTTGTAATGCTAGGATCTTGGATAGAAACAGGTGATGTTTTGGTAGGTAAATTAACGCCTCAAACAACAGAAGAATCATTATGTGCCCCGGAAGGAAGATTATTACAAACAATATTTGGTATTGAAGTATCCACTGCGAGAGAAAATTGTCTCAGAGCACCTATAGGTGGAAGAGGTCGAGTTATTGATGTGAGATGGATCAATAGAGTAGATGATTCCGGTGATAATGCGGAAACAGTCCACGTATATATATCACAAAAACGTAAGATACAAGTGGGTGATAAAGTAGCTGGAAGGCATGGTAATAAAGGTATTATTTCAATAGTTTTGCCCAGACAAGATATGCCCTATTTGCAAAATGGAATACCAGTTGATATGGTATTGAATCCATTAGGGGTACCTTCACGAATGAATGTAGGACAGATCTTTGAATGTTTACCCGGTTTAGCAGGAAACCTGATGAACAAACATTATAGAATAACACCTTTTGACGAAAGATATGAGCGAGAAGCTTCGAGAAAACTAGTGTTTCCTGAGCTTTATAAAGCTAGTGAACAAACAGCTAATCCATGGGTATTCGAACCGGATCATCCTGGAAAACATAGATTAATCGATGGAAGAACAGGAGATGTTTTTGAACAACCTGTTACAATAGGAAAAGCTTATATGTCGAAATTGAGTCATCAAGTTGATGATAAAATACATGCACGTTCGAGTGGACCTTATGCACGGGTTACACAACAACCTCTTAGAGGAAAATCCAAACGAGGGGGGCAACGAGTAGGAGAAATGGAAGTTTGGGCTCTAGAAGGTTTTGGTGTTGCTTATATTTTACAAGAGATGCTTACTCTCAAATCTGACCATATTAGAACTCGTAATGAAGTACTTGGTGCCATTATCACTGGAGGACCAATACCTAAACCTGACACTGCTCCAGAATCTTTCCGATTGCTCATTCGAGAATTACGATCTTTAGCTCTAGAATTGAATCATGCTATTATATCTGAGAAAGACTTTCAGATAGATAGGGAGGAAGTTTGATCAGAATGAATCAAGATCTTTTATGATTGACCAGAATAAACATCAACAACTTCGAATTGGATTAGCTTCTCCCGAACAGATTTGTGCTTGGTCAAAAAAAATTTTACCTAATGGCGAGATAGTTGGACAGGTGACTAAACCCTATACTCTACATTATGAAACTAATAAACCAGAAAGAGATGGATCGTTTTGTGAAAGAATCTTTGGACCTATAAAAAGTAGAGTTTGTTCTTGTGGAAATTCTCCAGGGATCGGAAATGAGAAGATAGACTCAAAATTTTGCACACAATGTGGAGTTGAATTTGTTGATTCTCGAATTCGAAGATATCGAATGGGATACATTAAACTAGCATGTCCGGTGGTTCACGTATGGTATTTGAAACGCCTTCCCAGTTATATTGCGAATCTATTAGCTAAAACTCGGAAAGAATTAGAAGGCCCAGTATATTGCGATGTGTGACTTGATCACAAGTTCCGATCATACAGATCCGTAATAAGGAACTGTCATCCTATTAAATCTCATTGGGATGCCTTTAGCTCTGACATGTCCCTCCGGAGGAGTAGCATGAAGCTCAGAATTATAAGCATCTTGAACGGATGTTGAGAAAGAGGAATTAGTCCAGGGTTTCTATATTCTGTATCAAATTGCTAATTGAACTTCGTCAAAACACTTCTTTTATATAATGGAATTCAAAAGTAATTCTCTTTCAGATTATTCCTGAATAAGAGATATTCCGGAACAAAGATATGGCTATAGGAGTCTATTCATCGCACATATGCTTCGATCGATAGATAGTGTTGTAACCATCGAAGTAGAGCAAGCAGGAACCTAAAGGATCAAATGGAACGAGATAAAGACAAGTAAATCCCTAATTGAAGATCTTTTCAAAAAGAAATGTATTGTTCGGAAGGGAGGAGACTGCTCAATAATTCCATATCTATGTTGTAGAATCGCAAAGGAATACTCAATTGAACCTGGAACTTGAGCAGAGAGTAGCGGTCTCTCTTCAGAGCGAAAAATATTTTTTCGCTTCTTTTTTTTTTTTTTAGTTACTTGAGCCGGATGAGAGGAAACTTTCACGTCCGATCCTGAGGGGGGAAATCTTAGAATAACCTATCCAAATCTTTTTCTTGCTAGGCCCATAGCTAACAAACCAACTTTATTGAGATCACGGGGTACATTCAATTATGAGATTCAATCCTGGAGAGATATTATTCCTCATTACCTCTCTGCTCGTACTCATTACCTCTTTGCTCGAGGTTCTGGAACATTTCAAGAGAGAGAAATAGCTACTGGGGGAGATGCTATCAGGGAACAACTAACTGGTCTGGATCTGCAAATGATTATAGATCGTTCACATATGGAATGGAAGAATTTGGTTGAATTGAAATGGAATAGATTGGAGGAGGATCAAGAATCTACTGTGGATGGATGGGAGGATGAAACAATTCGAAGAAGAAAGGATTTTCTGGTTGGACGCATTAAATTGGCTAAACATTTTCTCCGAACAAATATAGAACCAAAATGGATGGTTTTATGCCTATTACCAGTTCTTCCTCCCGAACCGAGGCCAATCGTTCAATTAGGTGAAGGTGGACTGATTACTTCATCAGATCTAAATGAACTTTATCGAAGAGTTATCAATCGGAATAATACTCTTACCAATTTATTAGCAAGAAGTGGATCTGAGTCATTTGTTATTTGTCAAAAAAAATTGATCCAAGAAGCCGTAGATGCACTTCTCGATAATGGCATCTGTGGACAACCAATGAGAGACAGTCATGATAGGCCTTATAAATCGTTCTCAGATGTGATCGAAGGCAAAGAGGGAAGATTTCGTGAAAATTTACTAGGGAAACGAGTTGATTATTCAGGTCGTTCCGTTATTGTGGTGGGTCCCTTTCTATCATTGTATCAATGTGGATTACCCTCAGAAATAGCAATAGAGCTTTTTCAAGCATTTGTAATTCGTAGTCTCATTGGACGACATATTGCTCCCAACCTAAGAGCTGCTAAAAGTATGATTCGAGATAAGGGACCCATTGTATGGGAAGTACTTCAAGAGATTATGCAAGGACATCCTGTATTGTTGAATCGAGCACCTACCTTACACAGATTAGGAATACAAGCGTTTCAACCTATTTTAGTAGAAGGACGCGCCATTCGTTTACATCCATTGGTTTGTGGAGGATTTAATGCGGACTTCGACGGAGATCAGATGGCTGTCCATGTACCTTTATCTCTGGAAGCTAGAGCAGAAGCTCGTTTACTCATGTTTTCTGAGAAAAATCTTTTGTCTCCAGCTATCGGAGATCCTATTTCTATACCGACTCAAGATATGCTTCTTGGACTTTATATATCAACGATTGGAAATAATCAAGGTATTTATGGTAATAGGTACCACCCGTATCACTCGGAAAATAAAAGCTTTTCCCGTAAGAAACCTTCCTTTTATAGTTATGATGATGTGCTCAGAGCTTATCGACAGAAACGAATTGACTTATACAGCCCCTTATGGCTTCGGTGGGAGGAAGTGGATCTACGTATCATTACCTCCGTAAACCAAGAAGCCCCTATCGAGGTTCAATACGAATCTTTGGGTACCTTCCACGAAATCCATGAACATTATAGAATAAGAAAAGGTAGAAGAGGGGAAATCCTTAATATATACATTCGAACAACTGTTGGTCGTACTCGTTTCAATCGAGAAATGGAAGAAGCCATACAAGGTTTTGCCCGTTCTGAACATCCAAAGAAATCACTACCAGCTTTTAGGATCTAATGTTATTGATCTTATGATCTTTTCATTAGTGTAGATATAGAGATCGAGGAAGCCTTCGAATAACCGGCTTGAACCCATTGCTTAATCCTGCTCATGAAAATATGGAGATTTTTCCTTATGAAGGAACGAACCAGATTGCCCTTTGATAATTTGCCCTTTTATAATAAAGTGATGGATAAAACTGCCATTAAAAAGCTTATTAGCAGATTAATAGATCACTTCGGAATGACATATACATCACATATCTTGGATCAACTCAAGACTTCAGGTTTTCAACAAGCTACTCATACAGCTATTTCATTAGGAATTGATGATCTTTTAACAGCACCTTCCAAAGGATGGCTCGTCCAAGATGCGGAGCAACAAGGTTCTATTTCGGAGAAACATAATCATTATGGGAATGTACATGCAGTGGAAAAATTACGTCAATCGATCGAGATATGGTATGCTACAAGTGAATATTTGAGAAAGGAAATGAATCCGAATTTTAGCATGACTGATCCCTTAAATCCAGTACATGTTATGTCCTTCTCAGGAGCTAGGGGAAGTACATCTCAGGTTCACCAATTAGTAGGTATGAGAGGATTAATGTCAGATCCTCAAGGACAAATCATTGATCTACCCATTCGAAGGAATTTACGCGAAGGGCTCTCTTTAACGGAATATATTATTTCCTGTTATGGGGCTCGTAAAGGAGTTGTGGATACTGCTGTACGAACAGCAGATGCTGGATACCTCACACGTAGACTCGTTGAAGTGGTTCAACACATTGTAGTACGTAGAAAAGATTGTGGCACTATCCAAGGTATTTTCGTAAGTCCCATTCGAGGTCGAGAAAGGGACAGAAATGAAATTTTTGTACGAACACAAATACTGATTGGCCGTGTGCTAGCAGACGATGTATATATAAATAGGAGATGCATTGCCACGCGCAATCAAGATATTGGAGTTGGACTTGCCAATCAATTAATAAATCTTCGAACACAACCAATATATATACGAACCCCCTTTACTTGCAAGAGTATATCTCGGATTTGTCAATTATGTTATGGTCGGAGTACTACTCACAGTCACTTGATCGAATTAGGAGAAGCAGTAGGTATTATTGCAGGCCAATCCATTGGGGAACCAGGAACTCAACTAACACTAAGGACTTTTCATACCGGGGGGGTATTTACTGGTGATATTGCAGAACATGTACGAGCTCCTTTCAATGGAAAGATTGAATTCAATGATAATTTGGTTTATCCTACACGTACATGTAATGGACATCCTGCTTATCTATGTCATAATAACTTATCCATCACTATTGATGGTAAGGATCAAGTACAGAACTTAACCATTCCACCACAAAGTTTGCTTTTGGTTCAGAATGATCAATATGTGGAATCGGAACAAATTATTGCCGAGGTTCGCACTAGAACATCTTCCTTCAAGGAGAAAGTTCGCAAAAATATATATTCTGACCTAGAAGGAGAAATGCACTGGAGTACCAATGTGTGTCATGCACCTGAATATGTACACGGTAATGTTCATTCTATACTCAGGACGGGTTATTTATGGATATTATCGGGAGGTATATACGGATCCGGTGTAGTACCTTTCCCATTTAATAAGCATCAGGATCAAGTAGATGTTCAACTTTTTGTTGCCAAACATAAATCACTTTCCGATTCTTACGTGGATCAAGTGGAACATAGATTGGGTGACTCAAACTGCTATGAGAAGGAAGAACAAATCTTCAGTTATTCAGAAACTGATGGGACCATATGCAACGAGCATCAAGACTCTATTTATGTCACCTTTTCCCCAAAGAATTACAATATTAAGGGGAAAAAACAAATGGATCGATTCATCGTCCCGTTACAATGTGATAAAGAATGGGGAAAAAGAAGAATACCTTGTCCTGATGCGATTCTTAGAATACCCAAAAGTGGTATTCTACAGAGAAATTCCATTTTTGGATATTCTAACGTAGAATATGGAATACCTGATGGGCCAGATATGACAATACCCTTTTCCCTAGATTTCTCGAGGGAAGGGGACAACTTGCAGATTCAAGTTAGCAATTCTATTTCGTACGAAGATGATGAACGAATCCAAGTAATGAATGACACAAGTATTCCATTGGTTCAAACTTGTCTAGGATTTGATTGGGAACAAATAGATTCTATAGAATCTGGAGCTTATGCTTCTCTTACTTCAGTAAAAACAAATAAGATCGTTAGCAATATGATCCAAATTAGCTTGATGAAATACCCCCTTTTTTTCATGGGGAGAAGGGACAATAAAGCAAGTTCTAATTTGATGTTACATAACAAATTGTCCCACACTAATCTTTTCTCTTCCAATGGGGAGAGTCAATTAATTAGTAAGCATCAAGGAACTATTTGTTCATTATCTAATGGGGGGGAAGATAGTGGATCTTTTACGGTTCTGTCACCATCCGACTGTTTTCGAATCGTTCTAGTCAATGATTCAAAATGTTATGATACGGTAAATAAATCAAATAGAGAGGATCCTATGAGAAAAATCATTGAATTTTCGGGTCTCTTGGGTCATTTACATAGTATCACCAACCGTTTTCCATCCTCCCATTTTCTAACTTATAAAAAAGTATTGTCAAAGAAACATTCCATTTTCCACAAGTATTTCAATACTTTTCAAGTACCTAAATACTATTTTATGGACGAAAATATGAGAATTTCTCATTTCGATCCGTGCAGGAACATAATCTCCAATCTCTTGGGTCCAAATTGGTGCTCTTCTCCATCCGAATTCTGCGAAAAAACATTTCCAGTAGTTAGTCCTGGACAATTTATGCCTGAAAGTGTATGTATATCCGAGCATGAACCACTCCCCGAATCTGGTCAAATTATAGCAGTTGATGAGGAATCTTTAGTCATTAGATCAGCTAAACCCTATTTGGCTACTCGAAAAGCGACTGTTCATGGTCATTATGGAGAAATTCTTGACAAAGGAGATACATTGATAACATTGATATATGAAAGGTTCAAATCCAGTGATATAATTCAAGGTCTTCCTAAAGTTGAACAATTGTCAGAAGCCCGTTTGAATAATTCAATATCGATGAATCTGAAAGAAAGTTTTGAAAATTGGACCGGGGATATGACAAGATTTCTTGGAAGTCTTTGGGGGTTATTCATCAGTGCTAGGATAACTATGGAACAAAGTCAGACTCATTTGGTCAATCAGATTCAAAAGGTTTACCGATCCCAAGGGGTACGAATTTGTGATAAGCATATAGAAATTATTGTACGCCAAATGACATCGAAAGTATTAATTTCAGAAGATGGAACAGCTAATGTTTTTTCACCCGGGGAACTCATTGGATTATCACGAGCACAGAGAATGAATCGTGCTCTGGAAGAGGCAATCTACTATAAAACTATGTTATTGGGAATAACAAGGGCATCTCTGAATACTCAAAGTTTTATATCCGAAGCGAGTTTCCAGGAAACTGCTCGGGTCTTAGCTAAAGCTGCTCTACAAGGTCGTATCGATCGGTTGAAAGGCTTGAAGGAAAATGTTATTCTCGGGGGGATTATACCTGCCGGTACTGGACAACATATTCGCCGTTCAGGGAAACGTAACGGAATGGATCCAAGAATGGGGAATAGAAATCTATTTAGCAACAAAGTGAAAGATATTTTATTTCATCATGACAAGGTCTCTTTTTTTTCCATTCAAGAAAATTCTCACAATATATTTAAACAGCCATTAAAATAGTCTTGATAAATAGTCTTGATAAATAGATTTATTGTTATGTTCATGAATATGAATCCTATAATATAATAGGAAAAATATCAAATATTCTATGAGTGAGAACGTTTGTTTGTACCACGTACTAGACAGATAGGCAATCTTTGAGATGTAATCGATTCCATTGGAATAATTAGATATTACAGTCCATGTTATTTCGTTATTTTGGGGAGGAAAGCGAACGAGAATGAGCAAAAGATATTGGAACATTGATTTGGAAGAGATGATGGAAGCAAGAGTTCATTTAGGGCATAAAACTAGGAAATGGAATCCTAAGATGGCACCTTACATTTTTACAGAGCGTAGAGATACTCATATTATTAATCTGGCTAAAACTGCTCGTTCTTCATCAGAAGCTTGTGATTTGCTGTTTGATATAGCAGGTAGAGGAAAGCAATTCCTGATAATCGGTACGAAATATCAAGCAGCTGATTTAGTAGCATCAGCTGCTACAGAAGCTCGATGTCATTATGTAAATAGAAAATGGCTTGGTGGTATGTTAACTAATTGGTCTACTACAGAGACGAGACCTCAGAAGTTCAAGGATTTCAAAAAAGAACAAGATACGGGACGATTCAATCAACCTCCAAAAAAAGAAGCAGCAATGCTCAAGAGACAATTGGACCAATTGCAGAAATATCTAGGTGGGATTAGATACATGACGAGCTTACCCGATATTGCAATAATTACTAATCAACAAGAAGAATCCATTGCTCTTGGGGAATGTAGAACTTTGGGTATTCCGACAATTTGCTTAGTTGATACAGATTGTGATCCAGATCTCGTGGATATCCCAATTCCAGCCAATGATGATGGTATAGCTTCAATCCAATTGATCCTGAACAGATCAACGTCAGCAATTTGTGAAGGAAGGTCATTAAGGCCATTATAGCTATATGAAGGGTTAATAGATAGTTAATTAGTAATAATAATAATAAAATAGAAAAAAAGGGGAGGGGTACCTGAGGATTTACTGAGTTGGCTGCTATTCCATTTAAGATATCGTAAGAGCGAATTTCATTTATTTTTTTGGTTGGCTGCTCCAAATTGAAAAATATTCTTAATGGAATAACCATTTTATTATCTCGTGGCATCAAAAATTCTGATGAGAGTGAAATAATTGAGGAATCCCTCATTCGACAAAAATCATTTCTTTTCTTCTTTAAGTTAATCTTTACAAGGGGGTAATATGGATATGGATATCGTACGATCTCCTATTAGCACACTGAATCATATCTATGAGATATCCGGTGTGGAGGTAGGTCAACATTTTTATTGGCAAATAGGGGGGTTTCAAGTTCATGCACAGGTACTTATAACTTCTTGGGTTGTAATTGCTGTCTTATTAGGTTCAGCTACCATAGCTGTTCGAGATCCACAAACCATTCCTACCGGTGGTCAAAATTTTGTTGAATATATTCTCGAATTTATTCGGGACTTGGCCAGAACTCAGATTGGGGAAGAAGAATATGGTCCTTGGGTTTCCTTTATTGGAACTATGTTTCTATTTATCTTTGTTTCTAACTGGTCAGGTGCTCTTCTTCCTTGGGGAATTCTAAAATTACCTCAAGGGGAGTTAGCCGCACCTACAAATGATATAAATACTACGGTTGCTCTAGCTTCGCTTACGTCAGTAGCATATTTCTACGCAGGTCTTGCAAAGAAGGGGTTAGGTTATTTTGGTAAATATATTCAACCAACCCCAATACTTTTACCAATTAACATCTTAGAGGATTTTACAAAACCTTTATCACTAAGTTTTCGACTTTTTGGAAATATATTAGCCGACGAATTGGTAGTTGCCGTTCCTGTTTCTCCGGTACCTTTAGTAGTTCCTATACCTGTAATGTTCCTGGGATTATTTACGAGCGGTATTCAAGCTCTGATCTTTGCAACTCTAGCCGCAGCTTATATAGGTGAATCCATGGAGGGTCATCATTAAACCACTAAATAACTGTTCAATCAGACATAATATTATCTAAGTATCGTACCAACTCATGACTTGATATGTATGGTAGGAGCAAATCGGAATTCTTAGTAACAAAGGCTTGGTAAGAAGATTTAGGATCAGTTAACTACTAATTCCATCCATTAGATCTCCAGATAGAGTGGATCAGATTGGTTCATTTGTATAAAGATATGAAAGAAAATAGGATCGAACATGTTCACTAATCGGAGTTGGTTGAGTAAAGAATGTACTCCGGCATAGAACGATTCCATTTTTGTTCCTAGTAAAGGGAGGATTTTTTAACATGTTTACTTTGTATATAGTTCGTTTCATATATTAATCCATTTATATTTATTATAAGCCTTATAGATTATATGGATTAATATATCATATATAGATGTTATATATAATTACTTATAGGCTCTTACACAGTCTATTATCTCTCCGTAATAATAATTCATATGTTCAATAAAATGGAATCTGTATTTCAGATATTTTCATGAATAAATATCTTCATAAGGAATAATAGGTTTCCCTATTCGTTGATATTTTGATACCTAAATCTTTTGGGTTCTTAGTTGTTCGGAATAAATCGTTCCATAATTTCACTATTGGTGAACAATCAATAGATGAAACTGTTGTATTATCAACTATTTCCCAACCTTAGTAAGAGGAGATTACCATGGATCCCTTAATTTCTGCTGCTTCCGTTATTGCTGCTGGATTATCTGTAGGGCTTGCTTCTATTGGACCCGGCGTTGGTCAGGGCACTGCTGCGGGCCAAGCTGTAGAAGGTATTGCGAGACAACCAGAAGCGGAAGGTAAAATACGGGGTACCTTACTGCTAAGTTTAGCTTTTATGGAAGCTTTAACTATTTATGGACTAGTTGTGGCCCTAGCACTTCTATTTGCAAATCCCTTTGTTTGATCCTGAAAACAAAGATCCCTACACCTCGTCATTACATTCTTCCTATACCTATACTTCGGTCATAGAGATTAATGATGCGCGCGGCAGGGAAGAGAGTAGATAGGGCAAGCAATTTTTTTTTTTTTATCCTTATATGAGACCTGGGACTAAGTATCCCAAATATTCTTATCCAGAACTAGATAGATAGGATCAAATAAGAAAAGAACAAGATTCTGTAGAACATATCCTTATCTATGAGGGGAGAACGTATGAAAAATGTAATGGATCCTTTCATTTCCTTGAGTTATTGGCCTTCTGCTGGGGGTTTCGGGTCAAATACCAATATTTTAGAAACAAATATAATAAATCCAAGTGTGGTGCTTAGTGTACTAATATATTTTGGAAAGGGAGTGTGTGCGAATTGTATATTCGAATAATATGGCTGGGCCCAACCAGCTGCACTTTGGAGTTTGGAGATAGAAAAGTGCATGATCTCTACGAATTACTTCCGAACAGGGAATAGCGAAGAACTATAGCATTTCGTAATTGATTGGGAGATGAACTCTTAGTTTATACCAACCAACCAATGAGAGAGGACCATTAGAATGGTTAAAGCTGAACTGCTTGAAGTCTAAGCACAACTAACTGGGTACTCTTTCCACCGCTGTGTCAAGATGAGATGGATTCAAAGGCATAGTTGGAGATTGATCCGATATATAACATTCATATCAATGGAATAATCCATTTACTGAAAAATAGTCCCAATCTCCCATCCAAATTTAGTTCCAATGCTGAACCGACGACCTACACAGAACAGAAGGGAAATTATTCGATAAAACAAAAAGGAGGAGGCACAAATGAATTGGTTGAATGGAACGTATTGATTCCAATTTCATGGGAGAATAAAAGGAGAGAAAAGGGGAAACAACAAGAAAAACAACAACTTTATTGATAATTGCAAATCCCTTTTGCCGGAAGAGCCCTTCGAAGATCTCGGTCTTTTATAGATTGATTCTAATCTTCCGTAAACGGAACGGAAAGGGCAGGCTTGGTGTTTATGAGGGAAGGGAACGTATATGTTCCTGGGGAATAAAAAAAGAACTGAGCAGGAGAGCCGAATGAATTGAAAGATTCGTGTTCGGTTTGGGAAGAGATTATGAATTCATTAAATTTGTGAATAGATAATCTACTTTCATTAAGTAATCTATTAGATAACCGTAAACAGAAAATATTGAGTACTATTCAGAATTCGGAAGAACTATGTAAAGTAGCTATCGATCAGCTCGACAAAGCTCGGGTTCGCTTAAGGGAAGTGGAAAGGATAGCAAACGAAATCCGGGTAAATGGAGACTCCCAGATAGAACGAGAGAAAGAGGATCTCATCAAAGTTGCTTCTGAGAATTTGGAACAATTAGAGGATCCCAAGAATGAGACGGTTTACTCCGAACAGCAAAGAGTAATTGACCAGATCCGACAACAAGTTTCTCGCCAAGCTTTACGAAGAGCTATAGGAACTTTGAATAGTCGTTTGAATACTGAGTTACATTTACGTACGATCGATCACAATATTGGCCTGCTTAGAGCCATGATGAACACAAATAATTAGTTGTTATAGGTCCTATTTCTCAACAGATAATTAATGAGTGCTAATGGGAAATATTCGACTCGACGAAATTAGTAGTATTATACGAAAACAGATCGAACAATATAATAACGAAGTAAGAGTTGGTAATCTTGGCACCGTACTTCAAGTAGGAGATGGCATTGCTCGTATTCATGGTCTTGATGAAGTAATGGCAGGGGAATTATTGGAATTTGGAGATGGTACAGTAGGCATTGCCCTAAATTTGGAATCGGATAATGTTGGAGCTGTATTAATGGGTGATGGCTTGATGATACAAGAAGGCAGTTCTGTGAAAGCAACGGGAAAAATTGCTCAGGTACCAGTAAGTGATGCGTATTTGGGTCGTGTTGTAAATGCTCTAGCCCAACCCATTGATGGCAAGGGTCAAATTTCAGCTTCCGAATTTCGACTGATTGAATCTCCCGCTCCAGGTATTATATCAAGACGTTCCGTATATGAACCCCTTCAAACGGGACTTATTGCTATTGATTCTATGATTCCTATAGGACGTGGTCAGCGAGAATTAATTATTGGGGACAGACAGACCGGCAAGACAGCAGTAGCTACAGATACTATTCCTAATCAAAAGAGTCAAAATGTAATCTGTGTCTATGTAGCAATTGGTCAAAAAGCTTCTTCCGTGGCTCAGGTAGTTAATACATTCCAAGAACGTGGCGCAATGGAATATACCATTGTGGTAGCGGAAACTGCGGATTCTCCCGCTACATTACAATATCTCGCTCCTTATACAGGGGCAGCTTTGGCTGAATACTTCATGTATAAGAAACAAAATACTTCAATAATTTATGATGATCTCTCCAAACAGGCACAAGCTTATCGACAAATGTCTCTTCTATTAAGAAGACCACCTGGCCGAGAAGCTTATCCGGGAGATGTTTTCTATTTGCATTCCCGTCTCTTGGAAAGAGCAGCTAAATTAAGTTCTCAGTTAGGTGAGGGGAGTCTTACGGCTCTACCAATAGTTGAGACTCAAGCTGGAGATGTTTCAGCTTATATTCCCACTAATGCAATTTCAATTACCGATGGACAAATATTTTTATCGGCTGATCTATTCAATGCCGGGATCCGACCTGCTATTAATGTGGGTATTTCCGTATCTAGAGTAGGATCCGCGGCTCAGATAAAAGCTATGAAAAAGGTAGCTGGAAAATTGAAATTAGAGTTAGCTCAATTTGCAGAGTTGGAAGCCTTTGCACAATTTGCTTCCGATCTTGATAAAGCTACTCAAGATCAGTTGGCAAGGGGTCAACGATTACGTGAGTTGCTCAAACAATCTCAGTCGGCTCCTTTGAAAGTAGAAGAACAAATAGCTACTATTTATACCGGAACGAATGGATACCTAGATATATTAGAGATAGCACAGGTGAGAAAATTTCTCGTTCAGTTACGCGAGTATTTGATAAAGAATAAACCTCAGTTTGGAGAAATTATACGTTCTACTGGTACATTTACGGAAGAAGCAAAAGCTCTTCTGGAAGAGGCTCTTAAGGAACATACTGAACTTTTTTTACTTCAAGAACAAAAATGAATATTTTATCATTTGGCAGGACATTCGGAACAGGAAAAAGAGCTTAAGAATTTGTTCCAATACATTGCACAACAATTTTGAACAATTGAAGAGTCTTACGTCCAATAGGATTTGAACCTATACTGAAGGTTTAGAAGACCTCTGTCCTATCCATTAGACGATGGACGCTCTTTTTCTCTTTTTTCACTATCTTTGGCATATCCCGATCCACTTTTTGATTCACAATGAGATTAGGATAGGAAAAGAATAGAATCTATTTCATATTGAAATGGAAAATATATTTTGAATGAATTGTGAAATTATGTGATATGCTTAATCACTTTATATCTACCTATTCTATCTATATATATAGATAGAATAGGTAGATATCCGTTAGCGGGTAGCGGGAATCGAACCCGCATCGTTAGCTTGGAAGGCTAGGGGTTATAGTCGACATTGATTATTAAATGCCTCTAATTCAGAACCGAACATGAAAATTTCATGTCATTCGGCTCCTTCATGGGAGATAGAGGTATGAGGGAAGAAACGGAGTATTTATATAAAATCTTTAAGAGATTTTAATTTTTTTATCCTTCTTTTTTTTTTTCTTTTCTAATTAAACCCTAATTTCTTATCGTACCCATAGCATCTATGTCAGTTTCTTCTCTTTTCTCCCCTTCTATCTTTTTTTTTTAGTGAAGGGCCCCGAATCGTAGAATACTTACTCACTTTCTAGATGATCCCTATAGAAAGATCAATTTGAAAAGTTTCAAATGATCACAAATCTTTCTAATTACTTCGTTCCCTATTTCTACTGATTCCGATCCCCAGGAGAACAAATTCCACCGAGCTCGAACAAAATGCCGATAACCCAAGTAAACCAAAGTCATCGTTCTATAGCTATTTGGCTTCAACCTGGGGTCCTTCCATCCATAAGTTAAAGGTTTAGTCACGATGAAAAATATCTTTGGATCCCCATAGATCTGTTATTTCTCTAATTGGAAAGATTTATCTAACCTTTCAAACATTCTGTGTCGCTATCTTGGAACCAAAAATGTGTTTCTATTTAATCATTTAAGATCCAGATTACGAGAAGGTATGTTATTCCTGAACCAAGGTATTCATAGGGGAGGTTTTTAACCTATCTAGAAATAGAGCTTTAGATGGATCAGAGATCCATGTAAAAGATCCTTCAACTATTCAAGTTGATAATGTAACGAATCACACTTTTACCACTAAACTATACCCGCCACGATCCAATTGTAATATACGGATCGATCTTTTGTCCAACCAATAGGAAGACGAGGAGTTATCAACCTCCATTGAAAGTTTCTATCAATCATTACCTCGTTTTCATCATTACATGAATCTCCATCCCCGGAGATTCAATACTTGGGTAAATAGTATTTCATTCCCGGAGATGGCTCATTGTAATTATAAATTACCTTTGCGAACTGCTGATAAAACAATTACTAATGGACCCGATACAACCGTCAGAGTCAGAACAGTGAGCTGTGCAATAACCTCTAGATTCATTTCGTTTTCTTTCACCCCTATGATCCCATCGACTTGATGGATGTATGAATAAAATGTTGTCAAGATCAATCACTTTTCACACTTCTATTTTCTCTTCTCCTTCCCCATCTGTGTAGTTTCGATTAGGAAACTATAGCCTTGAGCAACTAATATCTTTACAATAGCCTTGAGCAACTGATATCTTTCCAATAATACATAAAATAGATAGAGAGCCCATTGATGTATTTCAATATCTAGATAATCAAATTGGATACTGGAGAGAAATAAATGGACTAATCCGTTCCGTGTAACTCATTTATTCAAAATGATTGGAGAGGGAATGAAGAGATGATAGCTCAATTTGTGATAGCCTTTTTTCTTGCTTTTATAACAATGATTTTAGCGCTCAGATTAGGTAGAGCGCTGTATTATTGATTCCTGACTTTTCTTGGTTTGGCCTGGCCGGTGTGGCCAGGCCAATAAAAGAAAAGAATCTTTTTTAACGAAATGAACAATACGATTCGCCAGATTGGTTTTTATCTAACTGAATAATTGCTATATTCATTGTATTGTCGATACAATCCGTACATGCTATGGTATACATCTTCACTCCACCATTCATTTTGTTACATTCCATTTTGGAGAGATGGCTGAGCGGACCAAAGCGGCGGATTGCTAATCCGTAGTACGGATTATCCGTACCGAGGGTTCGAATCCCTCTCTCTCCGTTCGGTCACTATTGATCCTGAAAACGGATAACTTCGGATCTTTCTACGGAAAGGAAAGGAGATATCGTTCATGGACGAACGGAAGGATGAATAGGGAGATCTAGTTTCCTCTTTTTTCGCAGGTTCATGGAATAATGAACAGGTATTTATGCGTTTTTTCAGTATAAATGGGACCAATCCCCACATTGTGTATTGGTACATACAAAAGATAAAATATCTTTGCTTATTCCTGCTATTATGTATGATTTGCTTCTCCCTGCTATTATGTATGAACAGAATTGTTTCGAACCTGTTCCATCATTAGCAATGTCCAAGTGAATATATGTTAACCTTCGAGATGATCCGGGGGTCTAGCTCGATAGCATGATCTATTCCAATCAAATGTGAGAAAGTTACATAGTGTCTACTTTTTCCGATAAAGGGGTGTTTTCATGGGTTTGCCTTGGTATCGCGTTCATACCGTCGTATTGAATGATCCTGGTCGGTTAATTTCTGTACATATAATGCATACAGCTCTAGTTGCTGGTTGGGCTGGTTCAATGGCTTTGTACGAATTAGCAGTTTTTGATCCATCCGATCCTGTTCTTGATCCAATGTGGAGACAAGGTATGTTTGTTATACCTTTTATGACTCGTTTGGGAATAAAGAATTCATGGAGTGGATGGAGCATCACCGGAGAAACTGTAACTAATCCTGGTATTTGGAGTTATGAAGGTGTGGCTGGGGCACATATCATGTTTTCTGGCCTGTGCTTTTTGGCAGCTATCTGGCATTGGGTATATTGGGATCTGGAACTATTCTGTGATGAACGTACGGGAAAACTTTGTTTAGATTTGCCAAAAATATTTGGAATTCATTTATTCCTCTCAGGAGTAGCTTGTTTCGGATTTGGAGCATTTCATGTAACGGGTTTGTATGGTCCTGGGATATGGGTGTCTGATCCTTATGGACTAACTGGAAAAATACAACCAGTGGATCCGGCATGGGGAGCTGAAGGTTTTGATCCTTTTGTTCCGGGAGGAATAGCTTCTCATCATATTGCAGCAGGTATATTGGGTATATTAGCAGGTCTATTCCATCTCAGTGTTCGTCCTCCCCAACGTTTATATATAGGATTACGCATGGGGAATATTGAAACGGTCCTATCCAGCAGTATTGCTGCTGTGTTTTTTGCAGCTTTCGTTGTTGCCGGAACCATGTGGTATGGCTCCGCAACTACTCCGGTCGAATTATTTGGTCCCACCCGTTACCAGTGGGATCAGGGATACTTCCAACAAGAAATAGATCGACGGGTTCGTGCCGGTCTGGCCGAAAATTTGAGCCTATCGGAAGCTTGGTCAAAAATTCCCGAGAAACTCGCTTTTTATGATTACATTGGTAATAATCCAGCTAAGGGAGGGTTATTCAGAGCAGGTGCAATGGACAATGGAGATGGAATAGCTGTTGGTTGGTTAGGACACCCTATCTTCAAAGATAAGGAGGGAAATGAGCTTTTTGTACGTCGTATGCCTACCTTTTTCGAAACATTTCCAGTAGTTCTGGTAGACAAAGAAGGAATTGTTAAAGCCGATGTTCCTTTTAGGAGGGCAGAATCAAAGTATAGTGTTGAACAAGTAGGTGTAACTGTTGAGTTCTATGGTGGTGGACTTGACAGGGTTAGTTTTGGTGATCCCGCTATAGTTAAAAAATATGCTAGACGCGCTCAATTAGGTGAAATTTTTGAATTAGATCGTGCTACTCTAAAATCCGATGGTGTTTTTCGTAGTAGTCCAAGGGGTTGGTTTACTTTTGGACATACTACATTTGCTCTCCTTTTCTTTTCTGGACACATTTGGCATGGTTCTAGAACCCTATTCAGAGATGTTTTTGCTGGTATCGACCCGGATTTGGATGCTCGAATAGAATTTGGAGCATTCCAAAAATTGGGAGATCCAACTACTAAGAGACAAGTGGTATGATATTGCTCCTATCTCTTCTCTAATCAATATTAGTACGAAAGCTATCTCCATAATTGTAAATTACGATCGAATCTATGGAAGCATTGGTTTATACATTCCTGTTGGTATCGACCCTAGGGATAATCTTTTTCGCTATTTTCTTCCGAGAACCACCCAAAGTTCCGACTAAAGGGGGAAAATAATTTTACTTCTCCAAATCCTCATTCTTTCTCTCCCATCAAAGAAAGAATGACCTTCCCCTATAGGGAAGGTCATTCTTTCTGTTAGTCCTCGTGATCCTCAAAAGGATCCCTAAGTTGTTCAGAGGGTTGCCCAAAGGCGGTGTATAGGGCATAACCAGTAAAGCTCACAAGTAAACAAGATATGGAGATGGCGACTAAGGTTGCAGTTTCCATTATTAGGTGATCCCAATATCATGGTATGTTTACGATATAATAACAAAGTTAACAGATCTCAACCAATGCAATAGTTTCTATGGCTACACAGACCATTGATGATACTTCCAAAATCGTGCCAAGACCAACCCTTGTAGGAAGGTCCTTAAAACCGCTTAATTCGGAATATGGTAAAGTAGCTCCTGGATGGGGAACTACTCCTCTTATGGGTTTTGCAATGGCTCTATTTGCAGTATTCCTATCTATTATCTTGGAGATTTATAATTCTTCCGTTTTATTGGATGGTATCCCGGTTAGTTGGGGCTAAAGGAACTCCAAAATCCGTCCGGCGAGCTCTTGAAGAAAAAAAAAAAAAAAAAAGAACTGAGAGATCCAAACCCAGATCAAATAGGGTCTTTTAATTTTTAGCTTATCTTGTTCCAATAGTTTGATCGTGTAATTACTTTTCTATAAGGATTTTTGGAATATGGGTGTGCGACTTGTTGAAATCGATCCATATTTATAGTACAGAAGACCGATCTGTTATCTTCATCAAGATGGTCCTACCTCGTTGGATATTTAATTGATAGAATAGTGAATCTCTAGAGCACGAGGTCTATTATAGATATGTTCCAGGAAGATCTGAACTATGGTTTGTACCTATCATTTCCTCGTCACCAGGCTTCCAATAAATAAATTGAAAGATCTATCCCTCTTCATAATTATGCTGATTATGACCAAAGAATTCTATAGTTAGTATCTTTTTTCTCTTAGTTAGCATATTTCGTTGAGTGAGCGAAGATCAAAAGGTTATTACCCAGAGAACTTTTTGGGGATTTGATAAAATCATCGGGGTATAATCTAAATCTGAGGTTTGGATTGATTCATCTATTGAGATCTCGACAAGATAATTCCTATCGATCGTCTATATTAGTTCTTTTATAGGGAACTTATATTACACGAATAGGGTAAAAGATCGTTCAAAAGGCCTATAGTGATTTATCATAGGGATGAGCCGACTTGAAATTTTGGCACTATTTTTCATTTTGGCACTATAAAGTCTTCTAATAGAAATGCTGGATTGTTTCGAATCATCCTCATTTCCCCAGCCGGTCAGGCAACGAACCATCAAGTATCTCGATATTTTCCCAATTTATATTATATATTTGTGTCCAAAAGCATTTGTGTGTTCTTGTTTAAGCCGTATGAACAAAAATTTTCATGTACGGTTTTCAGAGGGGGAATTTTAGTTTACCTATCTCAATAAAGTATACGATTGGTTCGAAGAGCGTCTCGAGATTCAGGCGATTGCGGATGATATCACCAGTAAATATGTTCCTCCTCATGTCAATATATTTTATTGTCTAGGGGGGATCACACTTACCTGTTTTTTAGTACAAGTAGCTACTGGTTCTGCTATGACTTTTTACTATCGTCCAACCGTTACAGAAGCTTTTGCTTCTGTTCAATACCTAATGACCGAAGTTAACTTTGGTTGGCTAATCCGATCAATCCATCGATGGTCGGCAAGTATGATGGTTCTAATGATGATCTTGCACGTATTCCGTGTTTATCTCACAGGTGGATTTAAACAACCCCGTGAATTAACTTGGGTCACGGGTGTAATTTTGGGTGTGCTGACCGTATCTTTCGGTGTAACTGGTTATTCTTTGCCCTGGGATCAAATTGGTTATTGGGCAGTTAAAATTGTAACCGGTGTGCCCGAGGCTATTCCTGTAATAGGATCTCCTTTGGTAGAGTTATTACGCGGAAGTGTTAGTGTGGGTCAATCTACCTTGACTCGTTTTTATAGTTTACACACTTTCATATTACCCCTTCTTACTGCTGTATTTATGCCAATGCACTTTCTAATGATCCGTAAGCAAGGTATTCCAGGTCCTTTATAGAGAGAAAAGATAGATGAAAAATAACTATTCATAACTTATTGTTCCGAGTAACGACGGTAATATCTCATCGCCAGGAATATTTCTTATTATAAAATGGAAATATCCATAGAAAATAGAAAATATGGTCCTCGGATTTCTCCTTTCGATTTTGGAGTATTATTCATCCAATACAAACAAATAATTGGAGTAGATTCTCAGACGGAGAAGATGGATTATGGGAGTGTGTGACTTGAACTATTGATTAGGCCATGCAGATACTTTCTCCGATCTACCACATCAAAATTTCTGAGAAAAATGTGTCTCTGTCCCAATTTCCTTATCAGAAATAGGAAGTTTAGCACCTGGGTGGAAAAGCATCAGTCAGTTTTTTCCGTTCCAAGAGAATTATTTCTATGATCGAATCCGGATCAGGAAGGGCTCCGTGAGATCCGGTCAATGGGGTAATATTTTCATATAATCAATAATTGGATCATATGACTTTATTTATCCTTTTCATAGTGTGAAAATGCATCCATTTTCCTTGCATCCATTTCGACGGAAAAAAACTATCGGAGTGAAAGAAGGGATCTAAGGAAGAAGAGAGGCCAGATCAATAACAAGTCAATACCTTGTATGTAAAAAAACTTTTTAAGTCTATTCGTGATAATAAACACAAATTACAAGGACTAAGATGGTCCAAAAAGCATATCGATCATGATCGAATTTGTGAGCTTACTTGGGTAATGAGCATTTAACTGGAATAAGAAAATTACCAATGATGGATGATCATGAACATTATTAGTTCCTATTATTCCAATCCGTCTTCCATCACGAGAAAAATAAGTGATATATACTTCCTCCAGTTATTGTTCGAGCCGGATGATCAAAATTGGCATGTCCGGTTCTTTCGGGGGATAGATCCATCGAGATCTACTTATCCCAATAACAAAGAAACCTGACCTGAATGATCCTGTATTAAGGGCTAAATTAGCTAAAGGTATGGGACATAATTATTATGGAGAGCCTGCCTGGCCCAATGATCTTTTATATATTTTTCCAGTAGTAATTTTAGGTACTATTGCATGTACAGTAGGTTTAGCGGTTCTAGAACCATCAATGATTGGTGAACCAGCAAATCCATTTGCAACTCCTTTGGAGATATTGCCCGAATGGTATTTTTTCCCCGTATTCCAAATACTTCGTACAGTACCTAACAAATTATTAGGTGTCCTTTTAATGGCCTCAGTACCCGCGGGATCATTGACGGTGCCTTTTCTAGAGAATGTGAATCAATTTCAGAATCCATTTCGTCGTCCAGTAGCTACAACAGTATCCTTGATCGGTACTGCAGTAGCCCTTTGGTTAGGTATTGGGGCAGCGTTGCCTATTGATGAATCTTTAACTTTAGGTCTTTTCCAATTTGATCCAACTGTCGAATATAAAAATCTCTTCATTTTTTATTCATATATCTAGGGAGTAGTTTCTTTAAGACAAATTATATCTCCCTAGATATACCCATCTTGTCAGAGATTTATTTCAAATATTTTATGAAATAGAGATATGTCAAAGATTCTAAATGAAATTATTCTCATTACTCTCCAGAATAACTTGGGAAAGGAAATGAATGAAGAAATGGAATGTAATGGAACCTTTTAATGAACCTGAAACTAATTTCTGGGTAGATTAATTGCAAAACGTTTTCGTAGAACTTCCAATACCTGTTCGATAGATTCCTTGCCGAAGTGTTCAATTCTCATTAGATCTTCTCGACTATAATTTAAGAGATCCAATAATGTATGTATATTGGCTCTTCTGAGACAGTTATAGGTTCTGGGGGGTAACTCTAATTGGTCAATGAAAATATGTTGAAATGCAATTTTTTCTTTTGTTTCCCCCGTATCAGTAAATACGTGCGAAAGGGGGAAAGGAGGCATATTAGAAGACCCTTTTCTATTGTTCATTCCATCGATGTTCTGTTCCTCTCCATGCAGGAAGGGAATTAATAAGTCGATCAAATTTCGAGAAGCTTCGTAAAGTGCCTCTCTAGGAGTTAACCCCCCATTCGTCCATATTTCCAGGAAAAGGACTTCTCGTATTTCATTTCCGCTCCCATAGGAATGAATACTATAATTCGCATCGCGAACAGGCATAAAAACAGCATCTATAGGAAAAATTCCGTCCTGATAATTATTTGGACTATGTATAATATATCCGCGATTTTTTTCAATTCGTAATCTTATATCAAAAGTAATTGATTTAGTAAGTCTAGCTATATGTTGTGTAGTATCAATTATTTTCACAGAAGGTGGTAATATGATATCTTGAGCAGTTACATTTCTAGGTCCAACGATATAGATAGAAGCTTCTCGGATTCCGTACGAATCACTTCTAAGTACAATTTCTTTTAGATTCATCAAAATGTCATGTACCGATTCTTCAATACCTATTATCGCGGAATATTCATGTTTTATGTTATCCAATTTAACATGTGTGATACATGTTCCTTCTACTTCTCCAAGTAAAGCTCTTCGCATTGCGATGCCTATTGTATCGGCTCGACCCTTGCAGAGCGGGGATAGAGCAAAACGGCCATAATGAAGACGCTTACTGTATGCTCTGGATTCGAGGCACTTCCATCGTAGTGTCTGAATAGAGACTGAGATTTCATCTCGAATCATACCAAGATTATTTGATCAGATTATTAAATCATTTCTTTCTCTTGAAATTCATTCAATTCTTACACACGTCTCTTTTTGGGAGGTCTACATCCATTATGTGGCATAGGGGTTACGTCACGTACAAAACTTAATAGTATGCCACTTCTACGAATGGTTCGTAATGCTGTATCTCTCCCCCGACCAGGACCACTTATCATAACTTCTACTCGTTCCATACCCCGATCCATTAATGTACGAATAACATTTTCTGCTGCAGTCTGGGCAGCAAATGGTGTACCTCTCCTTGTGCCTTTGAATCCACAGGCACCGGCAGAAGACCAAGACAAAACTTGTCCCCGTACATCTGTAACAGTCACAATGGTATTGTTAAAACTTGCTTGAACGTGAATAACTCCTTTGAGTACTCGATGTTCATTCCTACGTGAACCAATTCTTCTTGTAGTTTTTGACATATTAATCATTATGAGTTCAGTTCGAAAAATGCATATCGAAATCTATTTTACCACTAGATCCGTTCATTGATATAGAGGAAGATTACCCCTGTTTTTGCTTATGTCTCGGATTGGAACAAATTATCATAACTCGTTTCCGTCTACGAATTGGTCGACATTTTCCACAAATTCTACGAATAGAAGCACGAATTTTCATATTTGTGACCCTCCAATTTGCTCATATTACATTCTGTTCCTTGAGAAAGAGAGTCTATTTAATCTATGATTCTCGATCCCCATCAGATGTTAAAAAGGTGATTCAATCGTTTGAAGATTTGTTGCTAAGTCTATATATTATACGTCCTTTGCTTAAATCATAAGCACTTAATTCGACCTTGACCCTATCTCCTGGTAGTATTCGTACGGAATTACGTCGAATCCTACCCGAAATATGAGTCAGAATCTGACATCCATTATCTGTCAGAACTCGAAACATACCGTTGGGGAGTGATTCAGTAACCAAACCTTCCGCATGGATCAGATTCTGTTTGTTCATCGAATCTCCTCCTCTTTTGATAAAAAAAATTGACTAACGTGCTTGGATGAAGATGAATGGTGTCTCGAACCAAACTTGCTCCGACTTTTCATACCATGGGGATATCTTACAGAATCAATATTTTTGGACAAAATTGAGATCAATTACCATACATAACATAATATTTCTCCTCCAATTTTTTTCTGTCGAGCTTCTCGATCCGTCAAAATTCCTTGGGAAGTAGAAAGAATTACGATCCCCATTCCACCTAGAACTTTTGGAATTTCTCGATAATTGGAATAAATCCTCGAACCAGGTTTGCTGGTACGCTTTGACGTGGTTATATATGTCCTTTCTTTCCTTCTCCGATATTTTGAAGTCGATATAAAAAAAGATTTTTGGCCTTCCTGATGTTCCCTAACATCTTCTATAAAACCTTCTCGTAAAAGGATCCTTACGATGTTCTTGCTAATATTAGTAGCTGTTACTCGAACCGTTCCTTTTCCTACCATGTCGGCGTTTCTTATAGAAGTAATTAGATTGGCAATAGTATCGTTACCCATGACGAAGGAATTCTTAGGAATTCCTGGTCTCGATATAAAAGGCATGTTCAATTTTCTTCGAGGAATATGCCTGAGGTGCAATGAATTGATCCATATACCATTTTATGAACTATCAGTAGAAGGTCTCTACAAGATTGATAAGTACTTATAAGACTTCGGGAGCCAATGAAACTATTTTTGTGAAATTCAATTGTCTCAATTCCTGAGCAACCGGACCAAAAACTCGAGTTCCTTTTGGATTTCCTTCCTGATCAATGACAACTGCTGCATTGTCATCAGATCGTATCATCATTCCATTGTCACGTTCAAGTTCTTTACAGGTGCGTACAACTACGGCTCTAACTACTTCTGATTTTTCCAGGGGCATGTTAGGTACTGCTTCTTTAATTATAGCAATGATAACATCACCTATATGAGCGGATTTACGATTACTTGCTCCTAGAACTCGAATACACATTATTTTTCGGGCTCCACTGTTATCCGCTATATTCAAATAAGTTTGAGACTGAATCATTTTTCCTCCAAAAGATTTGTTACTTCGGCGGATAACAAAAAAAAAAAAGAGAGAGAAGGGTTCTTATGAACTAATAATCTTTTTCCACCAGAAATAGCTCTTTCATTCTGTATGGGTTAAATAGTAACAAATTGAGTACGTATAGGCATTTTGTATGCAGCTATTCTAGCAGCTGCTCTAGCGACGGTTTCGGATACTCCGCCCATTTCATAAAGTATTCGACCTGGTCTGATGACAGATACCCAATATTCGGGAGATCCTTTCCCGGAACCCATACGTGTTTCCGCAGGTCTCATTGTAATAGGTTTGTCGGGAAATATACGTATCCATATTTTTCCGCCACGACGGGCATAACGAGTAATCGTTCTTCGTCCGGCTTCTATCTGCCCAGATGTGATCCAAGCCGGTTCAAGTGCTTGAAGAGCGAATCTACCGAAACAAATGCGATTGCCACGAGAAGATACTCCTTTCATTCTTCCCCTATGTTGTTTACGAAATTTTGTTCTTTTTGGGTTATAGTCGATGGTTTATAGTATTTTGATCCCATCTCTAATCCAGAACCGGACATGAAAGTTTCTTCTCATCCGGCTCCTTGTGAAGAATCTATATCAAATTGGACAATGTGTAGTTAGTTATTAGTTATATATAAATGAGTCTATATCTACGCATTACGCATATCATAAATAGAATCTAATTTATGGGACGAATAACTCTTTATTTCAATCCAACGAGACTCTTAATAAATAATTTCACAGGCGAATATGGACTCTTTCGGTATTTGCTCCATGGGGTCGACTTACTTATAGACTCCATCCAATGAGATTAATTCGTTTTTGGTTTATTTCGCCATCCTATCCAATGAATGATTAAGATTCCTATATGATCTTATGCAGTCATAGGTTCCATCGTTCCATAGCTTCTATCTAAATGCCCAGGTCTTACCTCTGCAATGGAGCTTTCTTTTCATCTGTTATGGAATCAATTTCCTTAGTTTCCATCGATCCGAAGCTCTTTCTCCTTCATAAACTGAATCCCTTCAATCTTCCTTGAATGAATCAGGATGATTCTTATGCTTTATCACACTGCTTTTCGGAGGGTAATTAATTAACCATACAATATTGGGAGAAGATTTCAATTCTCCTTCTTCTTTTTTTTTTTCTTTTTCCGCATTACCAAACACCTTTCTCGCTTCACGAAAGATCAAAATATCCTTTTTTCTCTCGTGGAAGAAAGTCTTTACGAGGTATATTTACCATAGTTATTGGATCTTGGCAATATGAAGCAATGAGTTAGTCTCTAGTTTCTTTATACCAGAGACCAATCCGTTCTTATTTCGAGTTCTCCATAACTCCGGAAAAGAATGAAAAGCTCGATTCCAACGAGTCGCACACTAAGCATAGCACGGTTCCAAAATGGTAAATCTAATTGATATTCGATCTGATAGAATTGATGATCCATGATCGGGCAGATTAGGAAAAAAACCAATTCTTTCTAATCCTCTAAAATCCAAATTTTGATCCCTAAAACTCCATAGATGGTTTGAACCGGATAATAACAATAATCAATCCTAGCTCGAATTGTCTGTAGGGGAACCCTACCTCCCCTGTCCCATTCGACCCGGGCAATTTCCTTTCCGTCGAGACGTCCTGCGATTTGGATCTGAATACCTTCTACATCTTCCCGTTCAGCCAGTTCAATAGCTTTCTTCATTGTTTTTCTGAATGGAACTCTATTCTCTAGTTGTAGGGCAATATACTCCGCAAGAATATTAGGTTTTCTATAGGGTTTCGCAACTTTTTCTATAGCAATGTGAAGTTTTCGATCCACAGAATCAAGCATATTTAGTACATCGTTTCTTAATTTTTCAATTCCTTGGCCCCTACCTTCTATTAACAACAAGTTGGGAAATCCAATATAGATTTTGACCTGAATCAAATCGATCTTTCTGCGAATCTCTACACGTGCAATTCCTCCATAATTCGAGGAGCTCTTTATATGTGTTCGTACATAGTTTTCAATGCAAGTACGTATTTTCTGATCTTCTCGGAGATCTTTGGAATAATTCCTTTGTTGTGCGAACCAATGGGAACGATCATTTTGAGTTACACCCAGTCTAAAACCAAGTGGATTTATTTTCTGTGCCATATCTATCCTCTTTCTCGGGATTCTATTGACATAATGGGATCATTCGATCTGGAGATTTCTTCCAATACAATAGTTATATGACAAGTGGGTTTCTGTATTGGATAACCACGTCCCTGAGCTCTAGGTTGAACCCTTTTGAAAACAGTACCTTCATTCACTTCAACTCTACCGACAAGTAAATTGGCTTTGTTCAAACCCATATTGTGATTTGCATTCGCCGCCGCAGAATGAATTAATTGTGATATGGGATAACAGGCCCCATAAGGCATCAGTTCCAGTATCATAAGTGCTTGTCCATATGAACGACCACGAATTTGATTAATGACTCTACGTGCTTTATGAGCAGACATACGTATATTTTTCGCCAAAGCTCGTATCTTTGGACCTGAACTATTATTTCCCATTGACTTCACCCTCCCCAATGAATGACAAGTATCTCTCAATTAACGACGAGATTTCTTATCGTTTCTCGCATGTCCCTGAAAAAGTAAAGTAGGTGCAAATTCCCCCAATTTATGGTCTACCATACGATCTGTTACATAAATGGGTAAATGTTCCCTCCCATTATGAACAGCAATTGTATGACCGATCATTGCGGGTACAATGACAGATGCCCGGGACCAGGTCACTATTATCTTCTTTTCTTCCTTTATGTTTAGATTTTTAATTTTCCTCAATGAATGATTAGCCACAAAAGGATTTTTTTTCAGTGAACGTGCCATGATCAATTACCTTTCTTTCCTCTTTTTTTTTTTTTATGGGTATCCAACCATTCTTACTCACGTCGACGAAGGATTGAAGCATCACTGTATCTATTCCTCTTCCGACTTTTCTTTCCAAGCGCACTATAGCCCCAGGGGGTCACGGGTTTTTTCCTGCCAATTGGGGTTCTTCCTTCCCCACCTCCATGAGGATGGTCTACAGGGTTCATAGCTACTCCTCTTACCTCAGAACGCTTACCCAACCAACGTTTAGCTCCGGCTTTACCGAAACTTCTATTCTTTGCATTGATATTACCCACTTGTCCAATTGTTGCTGAGCAGTTCTCAGATATTAAACGAACTTCTCCAGATGGTAATCTTAATGTGGCCGATCGATCTTCTTTTGCAATCAGTTCTGCTACAGCACCTGCCGCTCTAGCTAATTGTCCACCTTTTCCAAGTGTTATTTCTATATTATGTATAGCCGTGCCTAAGGGCATATTGGTTGAAGTAGACTCTTATTCCGATGAATAAAAATCCCTTCCCAAACTGTACAAGCCTCTCTCAGGGCATACAGCTTTCTGGATGTATATGAGATTTCACATATATCTCATAAATAGAATCGAGATGAGAAAGGGCATCTATTTTATTCTTTATGTCCCGATTTTCTACATCCTAAGTCTCTCTATTCCATCATCTGGCTTATATTCTTTATGTAGCATTCAGAATGAATGACTTTATCAAATTACGCTAATACTTTCGTATGTTATGGATAACGTAGGAGGCATATTAAACATCTTTTTCTATTCTCTCTCTTTCAACTTTTTGTCCTCTCCCCATCTTTTCCTTTTGGGAATTATTACCACTGTCCAGCTCCGAATCTGCCTCTGACCATCAGATCAAATGTGAGTAACTTGTCTTTTTCAAGGGTGCTTCCCATTTTGTTCATGCTTCGGACAAACAATCTGGTCCTCTCCATATTATCATATCTTCAGAACCAATGATCCGATATGAACAATTTTGGAATCCAATCACCTGCTGTCATTTATCCTCAGTTTCCCTTTGGGGTTCGTCCCGTAAAAGTATGCTAGTTGGATCAGTGATAGATTTATAGGTTTCGCTGTAAACCCAATCGGTTGCTTCCGATCACGTGAATTAATAATTCAAACCGCACTCAGAGGTAGGGCATTTCCTATTGATATAGAAGCTTTTGGACCAGAAAGAATAGTATCTCCAATCATGACCCCTCTGGGATGCAGAATATACATCTTATCACCATTCTTGTAGTGTACCTTGCAAATGTATGCACTTCTATTAGGGTCGTATTCTATGGTTACAATTTTTCCCGATATGTGTTCCTTATCCCGTCGAGAATCAATTTGACGATACAAACGCTTGTGACCTCCGCCCCTGTGTCTTACGGTAATAATTCCTCTTCCATTACGACCTTTCCCACAATGATGCTGTCCAGAGGTCAATTTCTTCTGCGGGTCAAACTGCACTCTTGCATCGAAATCTGATACGGATCTATTGCGTGTGTCCGGAGTTAAAATTCTATATGCACGGATGGCCATTTAGTTTCAATTTGAAAATCTTATTGTTCTGAAAAGAGTGGAATAGAATCACCGGTTTGAAGTGTAATAATCATACGTTTACAACGTATTGGATGTCCTATCATTGACCCTCTCTTTCTTCCTTTTTCAGGGAGGCGATAACTGTTCATAGCTATTACTTTAACATCGAAGAAATGCTCAATCCAATTTTTAATCTTTGTTTTGTTCGATTGCGAATCGACGTTAAAAGTATATTGATTCCTTTCTAATAGACGAATACTTTTCTCTGTAAGTACTGGATATTTCACCCCATCCATCAATTTTTTTCCCTCCCTTCGTTTTTTTCTATCTTTCTTTTCTTCTTTTTACCTTTTTTTCCCATAATGCCTGTAGCTATTATATCGAATCATATACAAATTTTATTATACAGATATATCATAGGCTAGTGAATGTTTGTTGTTATTCCTCATCCTTCTTCCCATTCCATAAATAATGGATATGGGCAGTTCCCCTGCATCCAGCAGGAATTGAACCCGCGAGTTCGCCAATTATGAGTTGGGCGCTTTAACCATTCAGCCATGGATGCTGGATAAAGATCATAAACATAGTCATTCTATAATATGAGTATAGACTCGGATCTTAAATTGGGTAGTTCGGGACCCAATCAAATTCTCTCATATTTGATTCATGTCAAGTATTATCAACAGACATTTGAGTAACATTTCATTAATTAGGATCATTACATGTTCGCTCCAGTTCTTGTTGTTCCTGAGGTTGGAACAGTCTCCCTTTATCTATGGGCTATGAGTTCCAGTATATAGGGTATATCCGCATTTATAAAAGCTTAAGATCTCGTGCTTATTTTCATCGATCGTTGGTTCAGTTCATGCGTAGCGAAAAGGAGCATCGGAATGGTCTTTAGTGAGATTGATTATACAAACAAATGCCCGAACCAAAATATGTAGTTACCATGGGAGCATGTTCTATTACAGAGAAATGTTTGGTACAGATTATTTCTTATAGTACCGTTCGCGGAGTAGATAAGTTAATTCCTGCGGATGTCCATTCGCCGAGTTGCCCACTTGAACCAGAGGCTATTATAGATGTGCTATAACGCATTTCGGTTCGGACGGACTGAATAGATTCCGACTAGTATCGGAGCCAAATTCTTATCCATTCCATTCTATTCTTCCATATTCCCGGATATGGGATAGGGATGGATTAACGAATCCAAATATTTTATTGACGCATCAGATCAGAAATGATGTATCACGCACACACGATGTACGAGAACCAAAAGGAGGATCCGATTGATATTATACTAGAGCTTATAATAGATTCTATTCCCACCGTAATATCTTACCCTCCAAGTTCTTGATCCTACTTTTTTAGAGTATTGGGATCCAATTTGAACGGACAGGGAAGGACAATATGAGCAAAGAAGAGGGAGAGAACAGAATAGATTTATTAATCTATCTATTTTGATCAGGGTGTATCCGTATTTACATATAGATACGTATGTCAATATCCATGCAATGTATCCATATCCATCTATCTCTTCTATCTAGATGGATATGGATACATTGTTGACATCTTGCCAGGAACCAGATTTGAACTGGTGGCACGAGGATTTTCAGTCCTCTGCTCTACCAACTGAGCTATCCCGGCTCTTTCCTGTGGATCATCCTGGTACAGGGTTTTAACTCGTGTCAACTAAAAATAAGGAAGAAATGGATTTTTCCCAGTTTTTAGAATGATCTTTATTCTTTTCGATCTGGAAATAACTAATACGATAAAAAATCGACTGCGATCGAATAATTTCCAAATGATCACATCTATGTGGATCATATATGACAAAATGAATTGATCCACTGATCAACTCAACTTGTCATAAGATGGAAAGATTAATGTTCCCATTTCTTCTCTTCATGAATAAATAAACATGAATAAATGAAATAGTGAGGTCAAAGAGAAGTGAGAATGGATTTGAACTAACGGAATTGGATAAAATAGATCAGTCGTTCGGGAATGAACCTGGGTGGGGATAGAGGGACTTGAACCCTCACGGTCTATAAAGCCAACGGATTTTCCTTCTACTGCAATTTGCATTGTTGTTTACATTGACACGTAGAATTGGACTCTATCTTTATCCTCGTCCAATCATTTATTCCAAAAACTGATTCAACTCCCTATCTAGAGTAGATAAGTTCATAATTTGATTACTTAATGTAAAATTATTACTTCAACTCGAATCTGGCATCTATTTTACGAATAAAATGCTTGGAACAATTCAAGTTCTGATCGCGAGTTTTGTTTGATGTTATATAACATTCCTACTTTCGAGGTGTAAATAGAACGTTCTATAAATAGAGTATTGGACCCCAAATGAGATTCATTCGTTAGAATAGCTTCCATTGAGTCTCTGCACCTATCCCTTTCCTTAGGAGAAGGAGAGAAACCCTTTTCTCTATGAACCGGATTTGGCTCAGGATTACCCATTCAAAATATCCCAGGGTTCCCTGGATTTGGAAGCTATCACTTGGTAGGTTTCCATACCAAGGCTCAATTCGATCAAGTCCGTAGCGTCTACCAATTCCGCCATATCCCCTTCTCGGAGAACGAGATCATACCTTAATCTAATCCTATTATGTAATCTCCATCAGCGTTATTCATTGGATATTTGCTCAATATTGGGTGGAAGAAATATCCTCTCCTACTCCCCCTCTCTCGCCATCTCTATCTCTACCCCAATCGAATGTGACTGGGAATCATTATATTATTTCTGCATTTTCAATGCAATGTTATTATCCTCCTCTAGTCGATTTGGAATAGTGAGTCAAATTATCGATATCAATTGACCCTTCCTTACTTCCCTTTTCTGTCCTTTTAATCTACATTCAGGTGATGTTCCATTGTAATTGTAATCTGGATTGCGTCATTGAATCTGATTCGCGCTATAATTGTTAGGATTCCAAAAGAATCTACGGATCTCACGCCAATGAAATGAGGAGTTATATTCCATTGAGCCTGCTTAGCTCAGAGGTTAGAGCATCGCACTTGTAATGCGATGGTCATCGGTTCGATCCCGATAGCTGGCTCTTTTCCGTTCCTCTCATTTCCATAATCCACAAAGTTTAGGATCAAGATGGAATGGAGAATACTCTTCCGATCGTTCGTCGGGTCCGTCATGCCACGATCACTTACTCCCAACTAGGAACGGGATGAATTATTGGAGCTATTAGGATCTATAACAAATTTGAGAAAGATCTTCGTTCTTCATATAAAAGAATTCCAGTACTCGTACGGGTTATACTATTCTTTCTTCTTTCCAGCACTATTTGTTAATTGAATAAGGAGTTTCTATGTCCCGTTATCGGGGACCTCGTTTAAAAATAATACGTCGTCTGAAAACTTTACCAGGGCTCACTAGTAAAAGACCCAAATACAGAAATGATTCTATTAACCGGTCTTCTTCCAGGAAAATCTCTCAATATCGTATCCGGCTAGAAGAGAAACAGAAATTGCGTTTTCATTACGGACTAACGGAGCGACAATTACTTAAATATGTTCGTATAGCTAGAAGAGCCAAGGGATCAACGGGCCAGGTCCTATTGCAATTACTTGAAATGCGTTCGGATAATATTATTTTTCGATTGGGTATGGCTCCCACCATTCCCGGAGCTAGACAATTAGTTAATCATGGACATATCCGGGTCAATGACCATATGGTAGATATACCAAGTTACCCTTGCAAACCCCAAGATGTTATTACTATAAGAGATCAACAAAGATTGAGAGCTATAATTAGAAAGAATATAGATCTGTTCCAGAGAGATATATTGCCAAATCATTTGACTTTTAATTCGTTACAATATAAAGGATTCATCAATCAAATAATAGATAGTAAATGGATCAGTTTGAAGATTAATGAATTGCTGGTCGTAGAGTATTATTCCCGTCAAGCTTGAATCGAGAATGAAATGAAAAGGAGGGGTTGGGTTGCTGGACATTTGAAATTATGTTCTTCCCCCTTCTTTCGCCCCTCCCCGAAGGGGACATTTTATGATCCTTCCGTACGTTACCGTTACATTATAATCTTGTTATCCACGAGACTTTTATTGCTTCTTAAAATGGTCTTTACCTTTCCCATACCACGAACCAATGTTCGTTCTATTTTCTATATCACAAATAGAAGGAGATTGATCCCGGAATTAGGAGATCAGATCGTCTTATTGGGATTAAATAGATTGGAAAAACGATGGATTATAATCAAATAATAGGGCGAAAATACGGAAAGAGAGGGATTCGAACCCTCGGTAAGCAGAAGCCTACATAGCAGTTCCAATGCTACGCCTTGAACCGCTCGGCCATCTTTCCTATGAGATCCCTTAGTTCTAATTAATCAAATTAGTGAATAGCGAGTTACTTACGAATTCTTTTTGTTCAGGTACGATCAGTTCGAGCTTGTGGAAAGAAATAGATAATATAATGATTCAATCCTCCCCGGAAAGACGAAAAGACATTTTATAAAACTTTTTCCGATTTAAGGAAATCTTAAATAATCCTTGTGGATCTAAGGATCTTATTCGGATCGCCCAATCAATAATTTGATTGAGATTAACTGATCCATTCCATAGTATGATCATATATGGATCTGTAGTGATCGTCTTATCAATTCAATTGTATAAGAATGAATTCTTTGGCAATGATCCTGTGTCATGATGACCATATTTTTCATCGATATTGCTTTATCTATATCGATATGCGCACACAATTGTTGGGTAGGCATTGCATTCTCATTATGCAATGCTCGATCGTTTAACTCTTTCTTTGTTCGGATCATGATCGAACTGGACTTATCGAGTTCACCGAATCTAGTATTCTTTCAATACAAATCTATTTTCCATTATTATTCATCAATATTACTAATGAACAATTATTCAAAATATTCCCTATCTATTCCCATTTTAAAGAATCAATTGGAATATATAGAATGAGGACATATTTACGATTGTAAGGAAATACATTTTATGGTATTGTGCACCAGAAAAAATTTCGTTCATGGAATCATTTGCGTAAGGGAATGAAGGAAATTAGAAAACCTGTAATTGACTATGCCTAGATCTCAGAGAAATGACAATTTTATCGATAAGACCTTCACAATTGTAGCGGATATCTTATTGCGAATAATCCCGATGGCTCCGGGGGAGAAAGAAGCATTTACCTATTACAGAGATGGTGTGATTTGATATTTTTTCCGTTATTCCCTTTTTGGGAAAGAAAAGGTATTCGGGAATCAAAATTGGATCAAAGAAAACTTACGCTCAGTGAAGGTGAGTTCTGGAGATAGAACAATTCCTTCTGTCGTGTATCCCCGATCAATGCAACCTTAGATGCTTTCATCTTCTGAGGATTTAAGTACCGAGCGAAAGGTTACACCTATGCAATAGGCCTTGCTTGTATAATGGAACCTATCTGATAGGTGCGCATGAGGGGAGAGAGCACTACGTATGGAAATCGACAACACAAAAGCTTCGTTATAGCTCATATGCATTACCCTTTTCCGAGGGGTAGTGAGAATGGTTGGGACAACAAACATCCATCTCGTTTGTACTTCGGATACCCCTATCATTGAACCATCGGAGATTGTTGAAGTGACTAATCCCCGGAGAATACAGGGCGTTAAGAACAAAGAAACTGTTAGAGGTTCCATTCCTAGTACTAAGATCCTTGGTTTTTGGAAAAGAATCTTTGCAAGAAGGATGGCTAGAGATTCATTGGAAATACACTAGCCCCTGTTAATTCATAATATTGGGTCAGAATCTTTTTTTTTTTTTAATTTCACGGATTACTCCCCGTATTACGTACTGTAAAGAAAGGAGGAGCCGTATGAGGTGGGAATCTCATGTACGGTTTTGAAGCGGAGATCATTTCAATGGAATGAACGACCGTAACGGATGTCAGCTCAATCGGAAGGGGAATATGCGGAAGCTTTACAAAATTATTATGAAGCTATGCGACCGGAAACTGACCCTTATGATCGAAGTTATATACTATATAATATAGGTCTTGTCCATACAAGTAATGGGGAACATACGAAGGCTTTGGAATATTATTTCCAGGCATTAGAACGGAACCCATCCTTACCACAAGCTCTTAATAATACGGCCTTGATCTGTCATTACGTGCGGCTATCTGTACCATAGAATAACTTAGTTAATAACTACTACGGGTAAGGACAAAAGAAAAGGCTTTCTACATATGCACCGTCCCAAGTAACGGTTTTTATCAGCTGTAGCAAAAAGAACATCTCTCATAGGAGCCCGAATATGAATAGATAGATAAAGCCTACGTATTCCATGGATAAAAAATTGAATTGATGATGGAAGCACCATAAAGATCAATTATTGAAAGAAGGTTCGGGCTGATACGATCAAATCTGCTCATTGACAAGAATCAGGAATCAACTTATGTAATAGAGTCGATCTACTAAGCTATTGAGCAGCGGTGTAGCATCAGATCCTAAAGATGTGAAGTACTCCGGACGGAAAGTACTCTTCAAAAATTCTATACGGAACTGAGATAGTTATCTTGCAAAAAGACTTTGATTTGGATGATCAATCTGAAGTATATCTCTTCCTATACTTCATCTTTTTGAGGGTAGGAGAAAAGATAGAACCTGATCATTTAATTGATTGGAAGTGAAATCAGAAACTTATGTCATTGACTTTTTCTGGTCCTTTGGTTAATCTTAAATCCCAATGAATAATTTCAAATTCAATAATATTTTGGAAATTAGGGTAGAGGACTAAAGAATAGTTGATTGAGCCGTATGAGGTAGGAAACTCTCAAGTACGGTTCTAAGGGAAGAAAACTTTTCCAAGTTGACCTATCCCGACCGAGGAGAACAGGCCATTCGACAAGGAGATCCTGAAACTGCGGAGGCTTGGTTCGATCAAGCTGCTGAGTATTGGGAACAAGCTATAGCACTTGCTCCAGGCAATTACATCGAAGCACAAAATTGGTTAAAGATTACAGGACGTTTTGGAGAATGATAATTTCTATTAAAAGGAAATCGTTTTCATTATTGAATATATTATTTTCTCGGAATCAATGGAATTGTTCCAGAATATTACCCAAAATGAGATTCTATTCTGTCGACATCTCATAGGAATATATTGACAATATAAAAAAAAAATACCTTATTCTGTTTCTGAATTGTTAATGGATCTTCTTAATAGGGGTAAAATCCATTCGTAGATGTCTTTCATTAATGATCCGTTATAAATCTTTATAACGGATGGATGGTTTTTGATATGGGACGAGGAGTAAAAATAGATGGATAAAAATATATATATCCGTATATATATTTTTATCCATCTAGAAACAATGTAATAATAACCGATAAATATTTTTTGAAATTACACGGAAAAAAGCTGTTTCCGGGTCTTAACAGCCCACGGTCCATTGGGCACCTCGGAAATATGTCATAATAAATATGAACACCTGCCTCAGATCGACTCCCGTATCATAATCGCTCCAGTCATAAACTAGAAAATAAGGGGAGAACCGAGTTAAGATATCTCTCTCGGAAGTTCACTAATTCCTATTGGCAGGTTTCTTCTTATTAATGTCCCATCCGGAAAGGAGGAGAATTCAATGATCATTCGTTCACCGGAACCAGAAGTAAAGATCTTAGTGGAGAGGGATCCTGTAAAAACCTCTTTTGAAAAATGGGCCAAACCTGGGCATTTCTCAAAGACGCTAAGTAAGGGCCCTGATACTACCACTTGGATCTGGAACTTACATGCTGATGCTCACGATTTTGATAGTCATACCAATGATTTGGAAGAGATTTCTCGCAAAGTATTTAGCGCTCATTTTGGTCAACTAGCCATCATCTTTATTTGGCTAAGTGGGATGTACTATCATGGCGCTCGTTTCTCCAATTATGAAGCATGGTTGGGTGATCCCACTCACATCAAACCCAGTGCCCAAGTAGTTTGGCCCATAGTAGGTCAAGAAATCTTGAATGGGGATGTAGGTGGAGGTTTTCGAGGGATACAAATAACTTCTGGGTTCTTCCAGCTTTGGCGAGCATCTGGAATAACCAGTGAATTACAACTTTACTGCACTGCAATTGGTGCATTGATCTGTGCAGCGTTAATGCTTTTTGCTGGTTGGTTCCATTATCACAAAGCTGCCCCAAAATTGATTTGGTTCCAAGATGTAGAATCCATGTTGAACCATCATTTAGCAGGGTTACTAGGACTTGGGTCTCTAGGTTGGGCTGGACACCAAGTCCACGTTTCTTTACCCATTAACCAACTTCTAGACGCTGGAGTGGATCCTAAAGAGATACCACTTCCTCATGAATTTATTTTGAATCGCGATCTTATGGCTCAACTTTATCCCAGTTTTGATGAGGGATTGACCCCATTTTTCACCCTTAATTGGTCAGAATATTCAGACTTTTTGACTTTTCGTGGAGGATTAAATCCAGTAACGGGGGGTCTGTGGCTGACCGATACTGCGCATCATCATTTGGCTATTGCAATTCTTTTCCTGATAGCCGGTCATATGTATAGGACCAATTGGATCATTGGACATAGCATCAAGGACATTTTAGAAGCTCATAAAGGTCCATTTACGGGGGAAGGCCATAAAGGCCTTTACGAGATCTTAACTACCTCATGGCATGCTCAATTAGCTATTAACCTAGCTCTTTTAGGATCTTTAACTATTGTCGTAGCTCACCACATGTATGCGATGCCCCCCTATCCATACTTAGCTATTGACTATGGTACCCAACTCTCTCTGTTCACACATCATATGTGGATTGGTGGATTTATCATAGTTGGCGCTGCTGCACATGCAGCGATTTTTATGGTAAGAGACTATGACCCAACTACTCAATACAACAATTTATTAGATCGCGTTCTTAGACATCGTGATGCAATTATATCACACCTCAACTGGGTATGTATATTCTTAGGCTTCCATAGTTTTGGTCTGTATATTCATAATGATACTATGAGCGCTCCAGGACGTCCTCAAGATATGTTCTCAGATACTGCTATACAATTACAACCTATCTTTGCTCAATGGATACAAAACACCCATGCTTCAGCACCCGGTTCAACAGCTCCTGGTGCAACAGCGAGTACCAGCTTAACCTGGGGAGGTGGTGATTTGGTGACAGTAGGTTCCAAGGTGGCTTTGTTACCAATTCCATTGGGAACCGCAGATTTTTTGGTACATCACATTCATGCATTTACTATCCATGTGACTGTTTTAATCCTACTTAAAGGTGTTCTATTCGCCCGCAGCTCCCGTTTAATACCCGATAAAGCGAATCTTGGTTTTCGCTTTCCTTGCGATGGACCTGGGAGAGGAGGAACATGTCAAGTATCTGCCTGGGATCATGTTTTCCTTGGTTTATTTTGGATGTACAATGCAATTTCGGTAGTAATATTCCATTTCAGCTGGAAAATGCAGTCCGATGTTTGGGGTAGTATAAGTGATCAGGGAGTGGTAACTCATATCACGGGAGGAAACTTTGCACAGAGTTCCATTACGATTAACGGGTGGCTTCGTGACTTTCTCTGGGCACAAGCCTCTCAAGTGATTCAATCTTATGGTTCTTCATTATCTGCATATGGTCTTTTATTTTTAGGTGCTCATTTTGTTTGGGCCTTTAGTTTAATGTTCTTATTCAGCGGCCGTGGGTACTGGCAAGAACTGATTGAATCTATCGTTTGGGCCCATAACAAATTGAAGGTTGCTCCTGCTATCCAGCCCAGAGCCTTGAGCATTGTACAGGGACGTGCTGTAGGAGTAGCTCATTACCTTCTGGGTGGAATCGTCACAACATGGGCGTTCTTCCTGGCAAGAATTATTGCAGTAGGATAATGGTTAGGAGGATTTGAAAAGCATTATGGCATCAAGATTTCCAAAGTTCAGCCAAGGCTTGGCCCAGGACCCAACTACTCGTCGTATTTGGTTCGGTATTGCAACCGCACATGACTTCGAGAGTCATGATGATATTACCGAAGAACGCCTTTATCATAAAATTTTTGCTTCCCACTTTGGTCAGTTGGCAATAATATTTCTGTGGACCTCTGGTAATTTGTTCCATGTGGCTTGGCAAGGCAATTTTGAAGCATGGGTACGCGATCCCTTACATGTAAGACCCATTGCTCATGCAATTTGGGATCCTCATTTTGGTCAACCAGCTATAGAAGCCTTTACCCGAGGAGGTGCTCCCGGTCCAGTCAATATTGCTTATTCCGGTGTTTATCAGTGGTGGTATACAATCGGCTTACGCACTAACGAAGATCTTTATGCCGGAGCTCTTTTCTTGCTATTTGTTTCTGCCATCTTTTTAATAGCGGGTAGGTTACATTTACAACCTAAATGGAGACCAAGTGTTTCATGGTTCAAAAATGCCGAATCCCGTCTAAATCATCATTTGTCAGGACTCTTCGGAGTAAGTTCTCTAGCTTGGACAGGGCATTTAGTTCATGTTGCTATTCCTGAATCAAGGGGAGAGCACGTCAGATGGAATAATTTTTTGGATGTATTACCACATCCCCAAGGTTTAGAACCGCTTTTCACGGGTCAGTGGAATCTTTATGCTCAAAATCCTGATTCCAGTAGTCACTTATTCGGTACCTCTAAAGGGGCGGGAACTGCTATTCTAACTCTTCTCGGAGGATTCCATCCACAAACTCAAAGTTTATGGCTGACTGATATGGCTCATCATCATTTAGCTATTGCATTTGTTTTTTCAATTGCTGGTCATATGTATAGAACCAACTTTGGCATTGGTCACAGTATAGAAGATATTTTGGAGGCACATGTTCCTCCAGGAGGCCGCTTAGGACGCGGACATAAGGGTCTTTATAACACAATCAATAATTCTCTTCATTTTCAATTGGGTCTTGCTTTAGCTTCTTTGGGGGTTATAACTTCCTTGGTAGCTCAACACATGTATTCTTTACCCGCTTATGCATTCATAGCACAAGACTTCACCACCCAAGCTGCATTATATACTCATCATCAATATATTGCCGGGTTCATTATGACAGGGGCCTTTGCTCATGGAGCTATATTCCTCATTAGGGATTATAATCCGGAACAAAATAAGGATAATGTATTGGCGAGAATGTTGGAGCAGAAGGAAGCTATAATATCTCATCTTAGTTGGGTTAGTTTATTACTAGGTTTCCATACCTTGGGACTTTATGTTCATAATGATGTTATGCTTGCTTTCGGTACTCCAGAAAAACAAATATTGATCGAGCCCATATTTGCTCAGTGGATACAATCTGCTCATGGTAAGACCTTATATGGTTTCGATGTACTCCTGTCTTCGACAAGTGGTCCAGCATTCGAGGCAGGTAAGAGCATATGGTTACCTGGTTGGTTAAATGCTATTAATGATAATAATAATTCATTGTTCTTAACAATCGGTCCTGGAGATTTTTTGGTTCATCATGCTATTGCTCTAGGTTTGCATACAACTACATTGATCCTAGTTAAAGGTGCTTTGGATGCACGTGGTTCCAAGCTAATGCCAGATAAGAAAGATTTTGGTTATAGTTTTCCTTGCGATGGTCCGGGACGGGGTGGTACTTGCGATATCTCGGCCTGGGATGCTTTTTATTTGGCAGTTTTCTGGATGTTGAATACTATTGGATGGGTTACTTTCTATTGGCATTGGAAGCATATAACGTTATGGCAGGGTAATGTAGCGCAATTTAATGAGTCTTCCACTTATTTAATGGGATGGTTAAGAGATTATCTATGGTTAAATTCTTCACAACTTATTAATGGATACAATCCTTTCGGTATGAACAGTTTATCTGTTTGGGCATGGATGTTCTTATTCGGGCATCTTGTTTGGGCTACTGGATTTATGTTTCTGATTTCCTGGCGTGGATATTGGCAGGAATTGATCGAAACTCTTGCATGGGCCCATGAACGCACACCTTTTGCTAATTTAGTTCGATGGAGAGACAAGCCGGTAGCTCTTTCCATTGTTCAAGCACGATTAGTTGGATTAGCTCACTTTTCCGTAGGTTATATATTCACTTATGCAGCTTTTTTAATTGCCTCTACATCAGGTAAATTTGGTTAATTCTTCTTCATCAATTTAATAAGTGAATGGGATATTTTTGTATAAATGACAATACCGCACAGAGAAAAAGTAATCAACGTAATATTTATCCATCTCAAATCTGATCTATATTTTGATTCCTGGTAGGTAATAGTACCGACTGAACTATTATGGCGAGAAAGAGTCTCATTCAGAGAGAAAAGAAAAGACAAGCACTGGAACGAAAATATCATTTGATTCGTAAATCTTTGGAGGATGAAAGCAAAGTTTCATCATTGGATGACAAATGGGAAATTCATAGAAAATTGCAATCTTCACCACGTAATAGTGCACCTACACGTCTCCATCGACGTTGTTCTTCGACTGGAAGACCTAGAGCCAACTATCGAGACTTTGGATTGTCCGGACACGTACTCCGTGAGATGGCCCACGCATGTTTATTGCCCGGGATAAAAAAATCGAGTTGGTAGGAAAAAGAAAAAAGTGATTGAAGTTTATTGTTATAATGGAAAACTACCCCTACCCCTGGGATAGGGGTAGTATATTCCATGATTGTTTGATGTACCCATCTATTCTGCTTATGATATAAATCAATGGTGCGGAGTAGAGTAGTCTGGTAGCTCGCAAGGCTCATAACCTTGAGGTCACGGGTTCAAATCCTGTCTCCGCCAGACCAGAACATAAGAAGTATTTTGGTCCGGAAAGAATTACTCCCTCACTTTATAAAGGATTACTCTTTCATTATCACTTTTTTACTTTAATGAAAAGTGAGGAAAAGATACGATCAATACATGAACTATTCATTTTCATATTCCATGTAACGGGCGGGTAGCGGGGATCGAACCCGCATCTTCTCCTTGGCAAGGAGAAATTTTACCATTCAACCATACCCGCATTTTATTCGTTATGAATATATATATATTCATAAAATTGAAACATCATTTTGAAAATACATATATGTTCAATCCCATTCGTAAGTAGATACCATTTATTAATGGTCCAATTATTAATTCATTTACGAAAAACCCCTCCCTTGAGCACCTTCATTGGGTTCCTTGGACCTTAAGGGAAAAGGAAGGTCCTTAAGAATAACTATAAAAAAGCCCTTCGGGAGGGGGGGGGGTTTGAACCTAAAACATCTAGAACAGATCTGAGATATGAAAGAATTAAGGATACCTACAAAAAGGACTGATCCGATCCATAATGATACACCCGAAAATACAACATTTTTGCTACTTGACCAACCATCAGGAGAGGCAAGTGCAACAGGTACACCAATCACTGGTAAAAATGAAATAGCAATTAATGCAAACACAGCTGATTGGAAAGCAATAGTCATGGTTGTGATCTTACAAGCTCCCAACAGATTGAATAGACTATACCATCCGATCCCCAATTTTAAATTCTGATCAAATGCACTACGAAAAGGATTTTACCAGAAATTGATCGAGCTTTTCAAACTTTTTTTCCATTCCAGATGATAATGAGAAATCATCATATGTCACAGGTATGGTTGGTCTCGTCCCTTATGCTTATAGTTAGGTATTATCTGAAGGGGTAGAATAGAAGTTGTCTCCGGGAGAGATGGCCGAGTGGTTGATGGCTCCGGTCTTGAAAACCGGTATAGTAAAAAAACTATCGAGGGTTCGAATCCCTCTCTCTCCTGTTTTTTTTTCAACAATCACATTAATTATATTAGTCCGGTCCAGTAAAAAAAAAAAAAAAGAGAATAGCTCGGCTGGATATAGCCGAGCTAGAAGGATCCAGTTGGAAAGAGAGTATTTGAAAATACTCCTATCCCTCCGATATGGGAGATGGATGTAATGAAATTGAATTTATTTCTCTTCCATCTGGTTCTATTTCTTGTTTCAGTTAAGAGGAGTCATGGAAAGGACAGGTTCGAAATCACGATCAATTCCTTTTTCAAATCCTGCTGCAGCTGCACGAGCCCTTCCCGCATGCCACAAATGACCTATGAACAAGAAAAATCCTAAAACGAAATGGGAGGTGGATAACCAACTTCGGGGAGAGACATAATTCACCGCATTGATTTCGGTAGCTACACCACCCACAGAATTTGAAGAACCTAAAGGAGCATGAGTCATATATTCTGCCGAACGTCGTTCCTGCCAAGGCTGTATGTCCTTTCTCAACTTGCTCAGGTCCAAACCATTAGGGCCCCTTAGGGGTTCCAACCAGGGAGCACGGAGATCCCAAAAACGCATCGTTTCCCCTCCAAAGATAATTTCTCCAGTCGGAGAACGCATAAGGTATTTACCTAAACCAGTAGGTCCTTGGGCAGACCCCACACTAGCTCCAAGACGTTGGTCTCTAACTAGAAAAGTAAACGCTTGAGCTTGAGAGGCTTCTGGGCCGGTGGGCCCATAGAATTCACTAGGATAAGCTGTGTTGTTGAACCAAACGAAACAACAAGCAATAAAACCAAAGACAGATAGAGCCGCTAAACTATAGGACAAATAAGCTTCTCCGGACCATACGAATGCACGGCGAGCCCATGCAAAAGGTTTGGTTAAGATATGCCAGATACCACCGAAGATACAAATGGAACCTAACCATACATGTCCTCCAATTATATCTTCTAGATTGTCCACGCTAACGATCCATCCCTCTCCTCCGAAAGGAGATTTCAGTAAATAACCAAATATAGCACTTGGGTTAAGAGTCGGGTTCGTAATTTTTCTTACATCTCCACCGCCGGGAGCCCAGGTATCGTATACACCTCCGAAATACAAAGCCTTGAGCACTAGAAGAAAAGCACCAGCACCTAGCAAGATTAGGTGAATACCCAAAATTGTGGTCATTTTGTTTCTATCTTTCCATACATAGCCAAAGAATGGAAAAGATTCTTCTAAAGTTTCGGGTCCTATAAGTGCATGATAAATACCACCAAAACCTAAAACCGCAGAAGATATTAAGTGAAGTACCCCAGATACAAAATATGGAAAAGTGTCCACGATTTCCCCACCAGGACCGACTCCCCATCCTAGAGTAGCTAGATGGGGAAGTAAAATCAATCCTTGTTCATACATAGGCTT